TTTCGCTAAGGTACAAAAGTAACAAGTAAATGTAGTGGTCCGTTCTTAATATGGATCATGATAGCTATCTTTTTTGAATTCACGTATATGAGCGAGGTATCAGGTAAGCCAACACCAGAGTATTGGGTACGCCACCCCACCCCCTTCCTTGAAGGAAAGGTGACCGGGAAACGCCCGTCTATTCTGACTCGAATTCCGCGAGAGAACCGAATAGAAAACCTCTTCTTTTTTCACATGCCCAGTCTGTTCCAAGAAAAAGGAATCGAACTGCTTGACTATCTACTCTACGAGAATGGTAGATTATTCAATATTTGCTTTGCCCAGTAGCTCAACTAACTGGAGCTAAGATGGGTTTTCTTCTTATTCCCCCCAGCAATGAACTGGGACCAATGTGCCGAACTGAGCTATCTATCCCCGCCCCGATATGAGATGTTCCCCTGATATTGAGATGAGATCCGGTGACTGTACCGACTGAACTGAATAAATGATTCGTATGGCCTAGAGCGACGGAATGATGCGTTCCTTCATCTCGTACTAGAGTCAGCAAGGTTGCCAGGATACGGCCGTCTAAACATATTCTGCATTCAAGAGAATCGAATAGAACCAGGCACTTGAGTATCCGGCCTTCCAACCGTTTCGGAGAATCAAGATCGATCGAATACATCAATCATCGAATCTAGTCTATAAATCTTACCAGTGAGAAGGCCATATCTAGATGAGTTACCTGTATAAGGTCGCGACCTTGATAGGTCGGATTCTTTGCTTCTCCCGTTCTCCTGTGTATGGAGCATGCCCGCAAACTGATACTAGAATAGAAGCAGCCTCCCTCAAATCTCCGGCACATCCATGGCTATAGTCTAACCGGTACCTCTGTATGATCACTTGCCCCGGAAAGAACCTGGCCTCGATACTTCTTGTTTTAGGACGGGCCTCATCTTGCATCTATTGGTATTCGAGTGAGTGGAAATAGTCTGGATATGCATGCTCTCTCATACCCTGCAAGAGGAAAGCGTTAGCGCATCCGTTTTCTTACTGACTGGGCTGGGTTGGGACAAGACCTATGAATATAGGGGATGCAGAACCCTCTCTTGCCAGGGCGGAGAAGAACCTGAGCTGCCTAGTGCTATTGTCCTTAAGGTCAAGCTCTTCTGGTGGGAAGATCCTGTATGAATGCGCCGGAAGCATAGGAAGACCGGGGAAAGGTCTGTATGAAGCTAGGAAGACCGGTTCAATGTATTCAGTAAGCTCGTTCCCTATGGGATGGATGTCCGTCGGTCGCCCTGCCCTGGGTGGGTGGATAAGTTCAGATAGAAATCCATGCTATTCAACCTGACCCATTCATGGATAGCGTAATGTGTGAATCTCGTTCTGGTTCTAAGGGGTACGTTTTCTTAGTGACTAAGGGTGCCAGGGTTCAGTTCTCGAGATGCGTATCACAAGTTGTGTTTGTTCCATGTCTGGAATCGAATCTAAGTGCCAGGAAGAAATAGTGCCAGTCCATTCTCCAGAGTAGAGTGGATCCTACCTAGTGTAGATACCAATCTCAAGCAATGAAAGCATGAACATGTGCCACCAAAGAAATTGTATCACAAGAAAGTATGCGATTACAGTGCCATGAGCTCCAGGATTACAAGCTCCAGGATGAGTTCCATGTCCAAGCTTCGTGCTGGGATTAGAGACAATTCCTCTATCAGGAAGAGTTCCCTTTTCTATCTTGTGCCATCAGCAACCACAACATGTGCTACCAGAAATGCGTATTGAAAGATCAAGATTGCAATGAAAGCATGAACATGTGCTAGCAATCAATTCCAAGAAAGCGTATCATCAGCAAAGAAATCATAGGTAGAAGGAATCCCAGTGATTACTGCAGTTCCCGTAGCACACTCCTAGAGACAGTGCCAACCAAGAGTTGTAGTGCAGCTTTCCCCCCCATCTCCTATCTATAGCTTATAGCTGGAATGACCTATATGACCGGAACCACCTAAACATCTATATGACCGGAACGGAACCTCAACCTATATGTATATGACCGGAACCTAAACAACCTACTGGACTTGCTTTGCTACTTGAGCCTAAGCTATATGATCTGAACCAACCCTATCGGGACTAGATCCTGTCTACGGACTTGATCCTGTCATGTCAACGGACTTGCACTTGCCTGTCAATCTTGACGGACTTGATTGTTTCAATACGTCAATCAATACGGATTCTCTTTCCTGTGGAAATGCTATCTACCTGGAAGGAAGGTTTGTTTCCCGAAGGAAGGAGATGGAGATTCTTTCGCTGGAGAGATACTTTCTCATTGGAGAGGAGATACTTTCTCTTTTCGGGCTCGAAATCTGTCGATTTCTCTGATTTAAGGGCGCAAGCACAATACTGCACTCTCCCTGCTTGCTCGCCCGATCCGTCGATCTATGCTTGCTTCTCGAGAGGAGCAGTTCAAATCACCCTGTACGGATCCATTGGGATCACCTAGAGCCGCGAGTCCAGTTGAGTGAATCCTTTCAGGCTGGATGGATGCGCTCTGCTCTCTTCTCGAAATTGCATATTGCATAGAGTAGTATTGTACGAAACGATATCTCGTAACGGAAGGATGGAAACCAAGAGAAAGAAGACAGCTCTATCTCAGAAGTGAGCTCCGTCTCACAAGTTAGCTCCGTCGACACCTCGAGCTATTCAAACGAGTGTTCAGTCATCAGATCTCAATATCGGGTTGGGAATCTTTCTAGACTAAAAAGTTTCGTTTTCGTGGGTCGGTGTCAAGTCTATCTCTCATGTTGCTCCTCAGAAAACGCGTAGAATAGTAATGTCATTGGCCCACTAGATAAGGATGGGACAAACGCTCTAGTCTATGCGTTAGAAGGCAACTAGTATTTTTGGTTATTTTGGGAGGGAGTCTTTTTCTGTCTTGAGGGTTGGTTTGATTGGAAATCGAAATGCCTCAACTTGATAAATTGACTTATTTCTCACAATTCTTCTGGTTATGCCTTCTCCTCTTTACTTTTTATATTCTCTTTTATAATAATAATAATGGAATACTTGGAATTAGCAGAATTCTCAAACTACGGAACCAACTGCTTTCGCACCGGGGGAACAAGATCCGGAGCAAGGACCCTAATAATTTGGAAGATATCTCGAGAAAAGGTTTTAGCACCGGTCTCTCATATATGTACTCCAGTTTATCCGAAGTATCCCAATGGACCGTCGACTATTTGGGAAAAAGGAGGAAAATCACTCTGATCTCAGATTTCGGAGAAATAAGTGGCTCACGAGGAATGGAGAGACAGATTCTCTATTTGATCTCGAAGTCCTCATATAACACTTCTTCCAGTCGGATCACTTGTTGGAAAAACATAATGCTCACACATGTTCCACACGGGCAAGGAAGCATAATCTAATGAACTTAGATTCTTTTCTTTCTATAGGACTGAGGATCCTTGCCTAGATCCAGAAAAAGTTGGATGCGCCGGAAGCTGAAGCGGAAATGCAATTCTCGGGTGAGGAAAGGGTTGTCTCAGGTACGCCTGGGGCAGGATTGAATCGATGTACCTAAGCTAAACTTATAAGATTGAACCACCTATAGACGGAATTAGGAGAGCTGAGGTTTAATCCAAGACCAGGAAAGCACCAGCTATATCGAAGCCCAATGCCAAGCAAAGCCCTAGACGGAAAGTGAAGAAATTGGCTTCAAGCTTCGCCCTTAACCCAAGATGAGGTGGAGCCTTACCCCGACACAAGGTGGGACCCTCCCATTAGGATAGTGGGCTTAGTCAGACCAACATAGGTTGTCAACCAAAAAGGAGAAGCTCCCGTTATTGTTGGTTTATGGACCTAAGACGAGAGGATTGGGCTTAGAACAAGACCTTTCGGTGGATATGATCACATCTTCATGACAAGAGGTGTAAACCTTTGGCCTCACTCAAGGTAATGGGTGACCAAACCTAACGAGTCTAAACAAATTGGATCTTATTGTGTGACAAAAACTGAGATTGGGAATGCTTGGCAGGTATTTGAGTACCAGTAAATTAGGGAAATCAAACACATAAAGAAGTTTTCTTTCCAAGCCTGGTAACACAGTAAGTCGATTCAGATTAGCCAACAAGCGAATCCATTAACTCAGTCAACTCTTTCTGGTAAAAGTGCTCATCATTACTACTATATATAATATAATATAATATAATATAGTAAATTACAGACAACACTCAATGCTAATGAGTGGATCAAGTCATTTACTAGTCAATGAACTGACTAAACCCTGTCTGTTCTGGGAATTGACCCACTTAACTATACTCTTAGGGCAAGCCGCCCTGTGGTAATTAACTCCGTAAAATCTGTATCAGTCTTGAGGCAATTTGGAAATGCTAGACAAAGATATTAATCAGAGTCAGTCAATTCCCTAGCTACAGTTAATATGAAAAATCCCGGGTAGGTAATTCAAACACGCCCCACCCAATAGGTGAATCTTTCCAAGTGTGGGAAATCTCCCCTTTCTTCAATCCTAGAATCGATGCCTAAGAAAAAGGGTATATCTATGAAAATGCTCAACCCATTCATGCGATTCAATCCTCTGCTCTGATTCTATTAAAAAGGAAACACTCCACTAAGTCGTACACACTCCCCAATAAGTCTGGTAATTAATTCGTTCAAATCAATGCTCGGTGCAGCAGGTAATGTAACTTAATCAATCGCAAGCGGCAAAAGAACTCAAACTCAATCCACAATCCGTCTCGCTCGTCTGGGAAAGAAGAGCAGGCTGTTAGGCAAGCCGGCTTTAATACAACCTCTAGGGAAGCCAGGAAAGTTGGTATATACTTTGTACCAAGTACCAAACTTTTGAAACAGTTTGAATCCAATAAGGAAGAAATGAAAAAGCTAGGCCGAAGGATGAGATGGCATTTCAAGAGAATAGTCGATCAGTATGGCAGGAAGAGGTCTCTTTGTCAAATCCTCTATCATCTAAAGCTGGGTCAGAAACTTCCTTTAGGAGCAGAAGAATTTGCAGGCCGTAGGACAAAGCTTCCATTCTCGAAGAAACTAGCCAAGTTTGAAAACACTTAAGAGGGTTGAAAGAGTCTGGCAGGAAGAAGTATAGTACCAAGCGGCAGTAAGCCTCGATTCGAATTAGCAGAGAGGTCAGTTTTAGGAGGTCGGTGTCCAGTGGAGTTCAGCGAGAAACTCAAAGTAATACATACCTATTTGTTGCGATGTGATTGCTTCGCACCTTTCAATATTTCTTTTACTTCTAGTGCTATCTTCCATCCGTTCCAGTTCATGGATCTTCTTCTTGTTGTAGAACGAGAATTGGATTGATTCCTATAGTTTAGTTCTCTATTTGCAAATTCATTACTTAATAACGATCTTATAGGCTTTGTCTCAGGCAGATCTGGAGCGACTGGATTGAACAGAAAGTACTCTCACACTATAGAAAAAAGTAAAGTCCACTAAAAGTACATGCACTCTTTTCTTACACTTATAGAGGTTCGAAGAAATGAGTAAAAGGTAGACTAAGTGATCAATCAAGATCTTGTCTCAAAACCTACTCTTAGAAGGCTCATTCCAGCAGCCTTAGCACAAGCAAGTAGACCGTCACAAAAGAGAATGAAATCAAAACCGGAGAATGAAATGCTTTACTTATAATACTAAGACAACCAGGCACTTCACTTCAGGCTTTGATCCGCGACTTACAGAACTGTTTTGCCTGACATTCAATCGTTTTCTTGTCTTTTTTTCTTCCCACTACTATATATAATATAACCTTTAGATTTTATACTCCATCCAACCACTCTCTGTTCCATTTCTCATTCCTTATTCCTGAAAGGATAGGTTCTTTATTCCAGCTGTTCGTTAGAATCTTAGCTCGAATTCAATGTTCGGATGCTCCATCCTTCGCGTCCAATCTCTGTCAGGAGGGGCAGCTTCCTCGAGTCCGGTCTCGGAAGCTGGGGCAAAATAGGCCAGTCTATCTGAGGGAACGGGACCTACAATCAGGATCTCTTGCCTTGCTTCTTGACTGGAACCTGGCACTTTTAGCGTGCATCTAGTCTGCATATCCCTTTCTGCAAATCTCTATTAGCTCTGCTGCAGAAGTGGAATGTGAGCTTGGGAATACCCTTCCGGTTTCCAGAATCCTAGCTTGATTTCTTGCGTTGGAAATATTATGGTGGGGCAGGTTTAGAAGTAAGCTTTAGCAGATCGGCGTATTTCAACACTCTTGATTTATGCTTCCTTGGGGAACTCTAGGCTATGGGGTACTTATGTTCGTAGACTTGCTTGTCCCAACCCTTAAAAATAAGAGATCAGGTTAGAACCTATGATATGGAGATGGCGAGTCCACTATTCTCTCAACAGAACCCACAAGATAAGGAAACAACCATTCCAGCTTCTAACCTTTAGAGGGGGATGGATAAAGTGGGCAAAACAGAACATTGCTTGCAGGCTAAAGAGAAAGAAAGGGATCATCCAGTGTTGGGTAGGGATCATGGAAGCGCGAGCTCCTATCATTGGAACCGGAGAAATGGCTAGATGAGAACTGGCATCAAACAACTTGACTTGTCTGTCTCGATGGATAAAGCAAAGCCAGGAACCAGGATAGGGATAGTACGGATGCCTTGCCTACTTACTGGAGGAGTGATGATAGGATATATATGGATGGCCACCCAAACCATTCAACCTAAGAATATTTCCAAGCAAAGATCTGGTGAAACAGCTGTGAAGGAATGAATGGGATACTAGTACTTAAGGAAGGAGATAGAGGGTCTAGTATCGTTCTACTACTGCCTGCCTACAGGAAGAAAGCAAAGGGAAAGTCACTACTCCAAAAGCTAAAGAGAAGGTCAGATCCAAGGACATGGATTTGTAGAACGGCTTCCAATAACCGATCATCTAGATGAGATTAGACCTGAGTGAGCAGACTTCTCTGTATATGAGTCGCCTTCCGAGATGGTATTGCCTTGACTCATTCCTTGAATTGACAAGAGAAGTATTTCTAGCCTCTAGTGGCACATGTTCCTTCCTCACGGATATGAGAGACGGTAAGTGCAACTCGAAAGTGTGCTAGCTGTTGTGCTAATTCTTGCTGAGTAGCTGGTTGAAGCCCAGAAGTGGAGGCGAGCCATCGTGAAGTTCCTCCTTTCGTGGCTTGTCGGCATCATAAGTATAAGTAAATGAGAGATGATTTCCGAGTGACTGGTGGAAAGGGAAGAACCCGAGAGGGCATATAGATTTCGATTCCTCCCCCCGGCACTAGTAGATACGATATTTCGAGATTGCTAGATAATCTCACTACGGTTCGAATCCTCCAGATTGCGAGTTCCAGAAAAAGAATTGATTTTTTGACTAAAACATCCAAGAAAACGGAATAAGAACGCGCTTACAACGCCGATGAAAGGAACCAGAACAAGTGTATTGCAAATTTCCTTTAGTAGATATTCCAGTGGATCAATAAAAAGAAGGTACTCGTCCTGGTGCACCCGTAGGTTTTGCCCTTTCTAGAATTCATCTACCGTTGTAGGAATCCTCATCCGATGTACGAATCCCGTGGAGGAAAGAAGCTGGTATTTATCGCCTTGATCCCGTGGAGGAAGAATGGAGGCACTTGGCCATAGCTCACGCTATGATCCCGAACCCCAAAAGCCAGATGTGTGCGACCGAGGCGTGATATCACTACGGTTCGAAACTGTTGAGCCCCTTCACCACCCCCTATACGGAACTCTCCCTCTGACTTCCTTCAATCCATCAAGTATTGCACATGTGTAGATTCTCGGGTAAAAAACAGCATTTTGGCTTAGAATGACACTTGCTGCTTCCCGCATTGACTCGAGTTAAGTAAGAGCTTACCATCTTTTTCAGATGATAAGTAAATAAGGCCCGTTCTGACGGTTCGTTATCCAGTTTCGAAAAAAGGTGCTTACTAGTGTCTCGTCGTTATCCGGGGGGAGGGTTGTCTCCACTCTAAAGAATGTGCATTGATTTTATTGCTCTAAAGCTCGCCTAACTTATTTGACTTGACAAGAACAGTGGAAGAGAAAGATTCTCAACGTCTAACAGCTGCTTTAGCTTGAATCGGGTTGCGCTGAGTTGAGTGAGTGGAAATGAGTTGAAATATGGAAGCGAGAACAGCTCCGCCGCTTGAGAAGAGACCCAGAATTGCTCATAAAACTCTGTTTCAACATTTTCTGGGTTTAGAGCACATTAGAAATATGGAGTAGGTAATCCGCTTGGTTTCCCTGATTTCTCTATCTTAGATCCGCATACCATACCCGGTTCAGATTGGAAAGCCAAGGTAGTGGCGCTGCTCTTTTAAAAAAAGTAGTGCAGGTCCGTTTGTTTCTGTTTGTGGTGTAGACTTATGGTGGGATACAGCCTCCGGGATGGGTGTGCCAGAGTAGAATGAGATCTTGAATAGCTTGCTTCTTACCATGAGCTTGAAGGGCAGGGATGCGTTCTCTAGATGCGAATAGTTAGAACCCGTTCATCTATCTATCTAACCTTGGTAATGTGAATGGGTTAGGGGTGACGGGCAAGCCAAAGCTGGTAAAGAAAAAGAAGTGGGACGTGTTTTTACCTGTCAATTCTCCTCTGGGGCTAAGGAATAGCCTTTTCTTCTTTTTTGTTTGGAGATTAGCAATGGAAATTGAGCTACGGCCGTCCCTGAACTCTTGCGACATTGCCAATGGGCATTCGCACTATGTATGGGCGATCCCTCCCTATATGGATACCTCAGATGTGTGCCTACAAAATAACCAGGGAATAGACTGATCGAGACGAGGTGACTCACAAACACAGACGAATATGCTTCCGCACTAGTAGCAAAAGCAGTCGTTGTAGTTTCGCCAGCACCACCCACCTGTGATGGCACGGAGAAAGAAGCATGATATTTCCCGGGAAGATGAACTTACTTCTGGATTAGCGGGACTGGGGAAGCGGACGTAGAAAGCCTTTTCTCCCGGTAGGTCGGTCAGTATGTCCTTCCCTACCCTACCAGCATGAAATGACAGATGGTGGAGCCACACATTGGCCAGCAGCAAATAATGGTTTATTGGGCAGCGAGGGTCTTTCCTTTAGAATTTAGGCATTATTTTGCCCCTTGCTTCCGAAAAATAGTCAAGAAACACTAATGGCAACCCTTCGAGTCTCCTCTCATCTCTTTCCTTTTATGATGTGTATATAGATATTAAGCTATACCAACCGGGTGTGCGAAGTAGAGGAGAGGTGGCCCACGGGAATACAACCCAAGGAATAGTGCCGGTGCCAGTAGTCAAATAGCTCAGAGTTAGCTCTGTTCGACTCTCTTTGTTCGTAACATTAGTAGTTACTCACTGGGTGCAGCTACAGCTATGGGTCGGTTCGGTAGTGAAAAGAAGATATCGGTCCTGGCACCTTTGGCACGGGCACGCGTGGAATAGGTGATTCCGTGGTAAACAAATCCTTTGACCGGCAGGCCGAGGGATAATCACTGGCTAACCCTCTTCCTCATCCTTTAGAGCTGGAAATACCCGGCCTAGTGATAGTTAGAAAGAGTTGGCCATCGGGAGAAGAGATGGAAGTTTGCACTTGACGAGATAGAAGTTTTCTCAACTGAGTTCACTCATTAGCATGGATCCGATCCATTCAATAATCCAATTCAGAATTGCGTTTTCTATTCAATAATATCGATCGAACAATTTCGTAGTTAGGTGGCATTGGGAGCAGTAGATCATTTCTTTGTTGGGAGCCAAGTAGCTCATTTCTGTTGGGATCTGCCGTGATAGAAAATAAAATCCATTGTTCCTTTGACAACAGTGAGTTCCGGCATGATTGCTTACACAAGTGGTGGATTGGATGGCGGAAGAGAGAAGAGACCCGGTCCCGGTATGAAGCAAGCTAAGGTTCTCATCTCCCGAAAGAATAGAATGAATGGAACTGTTGAATCTCTTCTCTAGCAAGCATCGAAGAAAGTGTATTCATTCTCGGGTGTAGATCGGGGAATAGCTCAGGCTCTGGTTTCAGGTCTTGCATGAGGGAAGGTGCCGGGATAAAGGTCGGTTGAAAAGCACGGCTATACACGAGCTCAAGCTAGTGTGTTGGCCGGGCCGGTTCGCAAGGATTGAGTTGAGTGAACTGGCTTTCCTATCGAATAGAAGGAAGTGGTGCACGGCGCTTCGGAATGTGAAATAACGTATCAAATCTCCGGGGAAAAACAGTTGATGTGAATGAATGAATTGAAATATGCATGCTGCATGCCACCGAGAAAATAGTTGATTGCGAATGCCAGTTGATAAATGCAGTTCCCCAGGTCACAAGAGATCGAAATGGATCTTCTCCGCGGCCACTCTATAGAGGTGAAGAGGTGAAATAGCGGGTAGTACTTTTGGCCCATAGTGGTGATCAGCACCTTTCTAAATTAGTATTCGCTAGATCGATCGTTTCTGTTGATAGCAGTTGGGGCATCGGTAGAAGAGATGGAAGGTATCCGGTGGAAGTCTCATATTTCAGGACAGGACAGGGACAGGATGAGTTCACATCCTTATGGAATTGGAGGCCAGATCGGTATGACTTGACTTGGTTCTTATTGCGGTGCGGCGGGTTTCAAAGTGCCAGTGCCAGCAATGCCGTCCTCTTATCTATACTATACTATAGTGCCGCGCAATGGGATCGATCTGTCTTGTGGAAAGAATCAGCTATTGGGAACGGAACAACAGGCATTCGCATTCTTCTATTTGAGAATTCCTACCGATGGTCGAAGACTGATATGGATTGGAGGGAATAGGCCAATCTAGAACTATTCTATTACAACATTTCTCAGATCTTCGGACTCGTTTCGAGGTAAATGGTCAAATCAACTTATGTGGTTTTTCCCCTGGGAATATGCACCTGCTGCTTCTTCTTCTGTTGCAAGGCATGATATCGGTATCGAAACTCTACTCGGATCTGGAGAAAAGGGCCCTGCTTTCGAAAGTGAGGGGAGTCAAGCTATTCGAAGAACGGGAACAGGACTACTTTCGGATCGGAAAGTGAGATGTTCTTGCTTTGCTCTAGCGTGAGTCACACCCTGCTCGTCATCAATCATTATCGGGATCTGGGCCTGAAATCACTGGTTTCGAATCGAATCTACTTCTTTGTCACAAGCTTCTACTGTACTGATTTAGGAACTACTTCTACACTTCGCCCTGCGTATGGTTTCGAATTGACTTCTTCTCCGGTTTTATAGGGCTATCGTTTTTAGAAGCTAAGTGAGGATGGAAACTCACTCTTGACTCGCCATCTCCATATCATAGCTTGTGTTCTGCCGTGAGCAAAAGAGTTCTAGAAATGCATAGAGCAATGAAGTGACTCCGTAACAATAGATTCGTAATGAAGTGTTCCCCAATAGATTCGTATTTCTTCTAGCGCTCGTGATGTGAGATTCGTGATATGAGATTATATACGCTTTACCCATAGACCCAAAGTCCAGAATGAATGATTGGAGAAAGCAAGGTCAAGTCAAGAAGCTAAGTCTAGTATTGCAAGGGAACAAGTCCGTATTGGCACGATTGCTAGCTGCGGTAGCAGAAGTAGATGTGCGCCTTTTTCTAGAATCGAAAGTGAAACATCGGTGTAAAAGATTGAGTGGGTTTCCATAGAAATAGTCAGGGGCGGAACTACCGCGAATGGTGAAACTATTGCATGCCAACTGGAGTTAGGGGTTCTAGAAGGAACGGCGGATAAAGCTTCCTCTAGTAGGCTTCTAGAGCGTCCGCCGGAAGGGAAAGAGGGTTACGTGCGCGTATTCATAGCTTATGTGCATATCCCTTTCTTTCTATTGGTACTAGTTCGCCGCTTTTGGTTGACAGTGAAGGCTTATTCCCTTGGGTCAAAGAGGGAGCTGCTTTGACTTATGGTCTAGTCTATCTGGTGGATTCCATTCCAAGGCCAAAACCGGCAGACTTACCAAAGGCAAACCTACGAAGAAGCACTTCCACTAGTGGCGAGCTTCTCTAGACAGAACTAGGGCTCAGCCTGCCGGGAGTCCGCTGACTTCGTTTTATTGAATAGCCAACCTCCATAGAAAGATTCGCAGAACTACCTCGATGGCTATCAACCACAAGATCAGTAGACGAAGACCCCAACTTCTCTCTTTCTGCTTTTGGACTGGCCTAAGCGCCTGCCTGTCTCTTCTCTTGGATATGCTTCTTTCGATGAGACCGCTCTGCGGATCTTACTCCACTAATGGTTCTGTTTTCGTACCAACTGCCGGGCCTACGCTTTTCGAGTGTAGCCTATCTTATCTGAAGAGCGGCGGAGAAAAGGATACCCGCAGGGCTGGGCTGGCTCGGGGGAAGAGATTGATACTGGTCTTTCGCTTCGGATCTGTCTAGAGTGTGATGTGGCCCTCTTCTCCAATCGACTACCTCAGTAAGTTAGACTAATACCAGATCTGGGAAATCTGATCCCCGCGGAAGCATGTTTGCTTGATCTCTATTTGACATCTACAAGGCACTAAAGCTTCAACCATAGCATAGCCGATCACTAGATTCAGAACTACAGCCGTAAAGGATTGAGCAGCACCATTGTAGGAATAGCTCGCTTTAATTGGCGAAGGTTCGTATACAACTAGCAAATTCTACTTCTACTTAATGTAATGCCCATGCTGGACTATTTGCTTTGCCGAGGATATCGATAGGATTTCTGATCGGATAGGAAAGGTAGCTTGTCTCGCCGTCCCCAATGAATCCGAAGATCTTAGCCGAGTTCTATTCAGACAGACAACTCTTTCTTATTGCTGGGTAGGGACTAGGGCTGCCAGGGTTTGAGCTATTTCAGGAAGGGCCATGCCTGTTTCAGAAGGCGATAAAGTTTACGCCGATCCATCTTCGAATGAAGAATTTAAACAAACGGGATGAGGAATACGCCTAGCGAATGAAGGACAAAACCAGGAAAGGAACCTACCCAACTCGATACGATTGAAGCACACTTCTTTTTTTTTTTAAGTTGAGCCAGACTCAATTGCTTCTGTTCCTTCGCTTGGCTTCTTGAGTTTCCTAAAAGGCCTTCATAGAGATAGATCGCTTTTCTTTTTAATAATTCTTTCCCCGACAGCGGAACGCCTCAATGGATCCGAATCTGGCCTGCCCGAAGGAATGGACTGTACGAATTGGTCACTTGGCTGAGACTACCATATTTGGAAACCTGGCCTAGATTAGAAGGATGCGAACAAGGCTTAGTTCCGGCACTTTCTCTACTCCAATACCTGCTTCTTCGCCTGCCCAAAACTAATAGCTCTGTTGGAACGAGTGCTGGGATTCATCTTCCTCATCTTCATTCATCTACCTCGCGCCGGAGACCTTCACAAGCTCACTAGTATAGATCAGATCTATCTGGCCAAAGGATAAACTAGTAGCTATATGAAGACCTGCACCCGCCCCTGCTCTGAAATGTTTCCCGAGGAACTGCTTCCAGTATCGATAGAAGCTCGAGTGTTCACATGCATACCACTACTATCCAGCATCAACTGGACCTGCACCTAAAGAGAAAGAGAGGCGCAGAATCACTCAACTAGACTCACTCCCCAGAAAGCAAGGAAGCTCAAAACAACCCGCACAAGAATGCTTCCTACACTTCCAATTCGATGACAGTCTAGTCCTGGGAGAAGGCAAGGCATCTCATCGATTCGCAGCACTTTCAAATGCTGGTCCGCTTGACATATAGCACGAAAAGGAAATCCATAGTGAAGCCATATCTTCCGTGTGCGTTCTAGTATGGGTGACTCTTAGGAAAAGTAACAAGTGAAAGAAGCCCGCTAACCCACTCTTCTTTCCCCCTACCTACCCTTAAGCTGAAGGAAAGTAGGGGCCTCGGTTTCCTATGAGAAACCTACACCAGGAAAGATATTTGCCCCACCCCATTTTGATTAGGTACGACTTTATAGTTTATTACTCAACTCCCGAAAAATGGGGCGGAGTGCCTCACAGGCCGCCGGGTCCCTCAAATCCTCCCTTAGTTGCAAAAGGTTTTCAAGAGAATGCTCCTTTCCTTGGCTTCGCAAAATAGTGGAAAAAAGCTTTTCCCGCTTGTTATCCTCGCGATCAGATTCTTTTTGTAAAATCATCAAGGGCATTCTTTGCCTAAAATGTTCACAACACATACTATAAAAACGGTGGTTTTCCTCTATAATTTGAGACTCAATGCCTCGCTTTTTCTCCTTGGTTTCTATTCCTGAAATAAGATCCCCCCACTCTTGGGCTTTTCGTTTTTTTCGGCAATCCTCCAACTTTTTATCCATATCCTCTACATATGGATGTGGATGCCTTTTTAAGGAACCCTCCCCCCGAGTCGGATTTGTCTCAGGAAGTGGGGCCGCCACCGGTGGCGTGTTGTCATGGGGATGATCACCCCCTTCTGGCGAAGGGCCAGTGGTTGGGCTCAACCGTTCGCCCTCCGTAGGGCTGAGTGGCGGATCTATAAAATCTGGGGCGGACCGAACCTCCATTTCGAATTCAAAATCTAAAGGAGCCTTTCCTTTGCGCCCCTCTTGGGTGGATCCCTCCCCCGCTTCCATTAGAAGCGGTTTTTGCCCCCCCACCTTTGAAGGCAGTTTATCGGAAGAACCCCAACTTTCTCCTTGGGTCATCCCCAGAGTAGCACTCTGGCCGCCCTCCCATAGGAACTGGAATAGAACACAGAGCCACATTACGAGTGCGTCAATGAGATCCTTCCGGAGCGCCAGAAAGAGTTCCGCGAGATCAAAAAAGCCAAAATACCATGGCAACCAACACGAGGCAGGAAGCAGAAGCATCAAACAAAATTTACGATTCATGACAATCCCATTTTTGAAGCGAAAAAACTTCTTCTTCCACTTAGGAGAGGCGGCAGAGTAGGTGCGAATACCCAGAAGGGTACTCGCTCCTCGTGCTCCCGCTCTCGGCCCGTTGATTGCTGTTCTTTTTTGCCTCACAGTTTTCGTGATCGAATTACGAAATAGATATACGAGCAGCCGTAAAGGATCATTCGCTGGGATGGTAAAAGTGAATCTTTTATGGGACGGGATCGTGGAATCCACTAAGTATGCAATCGGTATTTGTGATCGATCAGCTTCCAGTATGACCGATGACTTTCTATCTGGATGAAGAATAACCACACAATCAGGTTGTCGGTTCAACCCAAAATAGATTTTCTTGTTTCTTGAACGGAATTTCTTAGGATTAGCATAAGAATTGGTCAAAAAAGCCCCGATCTTCCATTGAGAATCATTGATACAGCTCCACATTTTTGCCATTATCGAATATATAAATAAATTCTTCGTCTTTAAAAAGAAGGAACGGCTTTTTTGACAAATGAGATATCCTACAAAATCAAGAGCGTTTCGTAAACAAATCAGTGTCTTGTCTGAATCGAGAATAGCAATTCCATTTCTGAAACAACGGATATAGACTTTGAAATGGTGAGCAGCTACCCGACGGCCGAGATGTGCATTCGTACAAAGTAATTTAGTACAGACAGTTGAAAGGATTGTCATTTCTGGTTTTCGTTTCCGGAGATACAGGTGGTAAGTTAGAAATGAAAATAGGTTAGCAGCTGATCTTCTAACCAAAAAGAGTAAACATCAAAGAAAGGTGATGACATAACCAGTAGTTCGAAAGCGCGAAAGTGGGAAGAACAAAGATAGAAAGGTTTCGCAGGTTCAGATTTGGATGCACTGAACACTTTTAAAGATCTTGTTTTTGCGGATCCGCTATTCCCGCTCCACTCTCTCTGAAACCAAGTCAATTTAGACAGACGCCTCATGATGTCCCGTTACCATTAGGGCCATCGATTCCAACAGAGGATAAGCGCGTTAGGCGCTGGACACATGCTCTAGTCTAGTTACTCACTGACCGATACTATCTTTACTGCCGCTACTCGCTCACCTCCAACTATCTATCCATCCACCGGCATCCAATGGACTTGAAGCCGATCTTAAGCTACGGGCCTGGGTTGGAGCGACTTCTGCATTTCCATTTTACCGTGTTTTTTGTCCTCAAGCAGATTTTCTTAGTGAAATGGGAATCCGGATTTGGACTTCTTCCGTTTCCAGGTTGGCTTTCTTTCTAGCTATAAGTTGAGGGAAAAGCTGCCTGCTCTTGATCGATCTCATTCTCTTCTCTGTCTCTGGATTGCCGAGTTCGAGGAAAGGCGTATTCGTTCGAGTCAAGCTACACAAACGGAATGCTGCTACTGCTATTGGTCGTATCGGTATCGAATTCTCTGCAGTGGAGGAAATAGCCGAAGAAGAAGAACTCGCAGATGGGATGCGAAGTGAGGTGAATCTAGTGGCACAGGTTGACTTGTATGATATGAATCAGTAGTCAGGATTGGTACGAAACCAGGATCATACGCAGTAGATCATTTCTGTTGGGATCCGTCGTGTCGTGGTGAAGTAAGTGTGCCAGCTCGTGAAATGAACAGTCTCGAGTGTGTATCAGTTTCCCGGTTGCAGGCTGGATCGGAGAAAAAAACAAGATTCACTGAATTATGATACGCAAATAGTCTTTAGTGCAGGAATGCAGGTAGTACTTTTTTTCCAGCTAAGTGAGCAGCACTTGTTCTTCTCTTCGGACTCCGAGGCGGACTTCCGTACTTGATTTTTCTAAAGCTAGGCCATCTTCTGCTGCTTCATTTAGGAAACCCTACCTAAACCCTTCAAGCGGCGGAATATGGGATAGGTAAGCTATGATTCAAGAAACCTGCCAGTCCTGAAGCAAGGTAACTCATCTAGATCCAGATCTGGTTCATCACTGGCTATATTCTCACCGGCATGGCATCCTTTGTGGATCGAAACGGAAACTGATCACTGGTTCTATTCGAAATCATATACCCCTGCTGAGCCTGCCGCCTTACCCAAGACCAAGAAAGAGATCCGGAACATGAGAATAACCGGCACTTTCCCGGAGCATGCCTGCCTGCAAATCGAATCCTATCCTATGAAACAAGCTTCTACTATTCAAATCAAATCAAATCAAATCAAACACAGAAACCTCAGCCGGAGATGGCGAGTCAAGTATTGCACGCCGGTTGGAAGTCAAGCTATCTGGAATGCGGAGACCCCACCCGTAGCTGGTTCTAGATCCGGATAATCAATCATGCGGAGAATTTCACAGAACAGCTGGCATGCGCACTCAACTACTTACAAATGCCCGTGTTTTTCGTCATCACTAGGATTTTGCCTCGGCAAACCAGAAAATGGATTTGAACCAGTGCAGCTCGCCATGGGACAAAAGTACGCAACCCAATGGCACCCTCGAAACGAGTACGAAGATAAGAAAACTTGCTCTCGCCAAGTGGCAAAAGAAGGCCAGTTACCATTCCATTACCAGATCTATGCCCAGCCCTGGCCCTGAAACCAGACGACAAGAGCTTGACTCCGTTCTTCGTGTACCCTTCCTTCTGTTCTTCGTGTAGCTGCACTCCACTCACAGTTGGTTGACAATTCGGATTTTATCACTCGATCCAGTGAATTGAGACTTATCCGACATGGGGAAATGAGAGGTCGAAAGCGATAAAGTCGATGATAACCCGATTCCCTTCGAAACTCTAATGCTGTTACTGGAACTTCTAGTACTAGAAGTGAGCGTTAAACCTTTCCTGGCGAGTCAATACAGCTCAGCTAAAATAGCAAGGAACATGGCGGGCACCAATACCATGCAAATTAGACACCAGAAGTAGTGGAGAAGGAACCATGCGGAAGTGGGAATAGGCCCACCCGAGAGAGATATGAACAATGCCATTCCAGCGCCGAACTGACCTGGCAAGACAAGGCTCAAGTGCAAACTTCCGCTTCCGTTTCTTTCATAGAGATGGAAAAGTGGACTGGCACTATTTCCTGGCAGCGGGTGGATTGGATCATTAATTACGCATTTAGACAACTGGCACAGAGAATCATGGCTTTGAAGATTCACGTCATTACGCTACGATTTGATCTACAGTCTACCTCTACTCCTTCCTTGGATTGGAAAAGCAGCAATTCAAACAGTAGCATGAGTGATATATCGGCCTACTCTCCCGGCACCTTCCTTTCCTTGGGCCAGTGCTTACTCGAAAGAGGGAAAGATGCTAGCTCGGGAAAATAGGAGGAAAGAGATAGGGAAAAACAGGCAGCTGCATCCAAGAGATAGGGAAAAAAAGACAGGAAACAGTGAAGTAGTCGGCGCACCAGAAGCACACGATCTAATCTACTCTTATTGTTAGTCTCTCTATAAAGATGATCCATCACCTAAAGGGCGGACTCTGGACAGAAACGGAGGATTTGCTATAGGAAAGACCCTATAAGTTAAGACAATATGCTACATTCTATGATATCCTATTCAATCCCCCGGTTAGCATGCGATGCTCGTCGTGCTAATAAATCCTCTCTTCCCAAGTAGGACAAAGAAATGCAAGTAAATACCCTCGATTCATTCCTTTTATGCGAGTGGGAAAGCTAGCTAGAAATCAATGACAAGGAGTAGAGCCTAGAGCAAAAGGGCCAGGCGTCAGGTTAGTTAAAGCAAGAAAGTCAATGCGCTTATTCAATCCTTTTTTCTCTCCTCCTTTGTGCTAATCACTAGTGCTAAGAACTAGGTCAAAAGGAAAGTCAGCCCTTAATACGGAGTTTTCTACTTGTTCTTACTTGTGTTAGTGAAGCCTGATAGTTCAACTTGCCTGTCCAAAGTCAATCTATGAAAAGTCTTCCTTTCCTTATAGGCGCACCCAGCTGTAAGAGAGTAGAAGCAATCGGAGTAAATAAATCCCATAGTGAAATGAGCGTTAGATGTTGACTAGACAAAACTAGCTAATACATGTAGTAGGGTAACTTTGCCTTTTTTCTCGGTTATGTGAAAAGGTAGAAAACTCGCTACACTTTATAGGAAATGAACTACTCTTAATGCAAGCTAGTCAAGCTGGATGAGTTGTTAGGAATGGCTCAACCCAGGCAGCGCTAACCCTGTCTTTCCCAAAAAGTATCGTCTTTCCCTAGGGAGGACAAAGATTAACCAATAGTAGTCCCGAGGATTGTATGAGCAAGGTCCGAACTGTTTCTATTAGTAGCAACATGAGGAGCCCCGAAGGGAGAATAAGAAAGATTAACCGACGCTCAGAAGAAGCAATTGGATAAGAATCATACGCTGTGAATGAGCAGACGAATCGACCGAGGGCTTACACACAAGAACAGAACCTAACTCTACTTCTTTTTCCTCCTCTCCTCTCCAGGTCAGTAAAAAAATATATGTAGTGGAGAAAGAAGAGTAGCCCCCCAGGTCATCAATTAGTAATAGAATAATCCCATCCCAGTAGTAGTCCTCTTGCCAACAAGATTTGATCTACTTAGACTAACGGAAACCATGGCCTAGTTCCTCGAGTAGTTACTCGTTCTAAACTAAATACGTTCGTAGCAGTAGCTGAAGAAGAAAGAGATCACTAGAATTCCCAAGGAAATCTACATTACTTGGCCGAGGAAGAACTAGAGTTGGCAAGGTTGACCTCAGCTCTGAGAAATAAGAAATCCGGCACCTATTGATTGAGCTCCATCTAACATATCGATATCGAGACATTTTCACGCTTTTGATTTCTTTGCTGCTCTTTCCTCTATTGCGGCGCATGGATAGGCGGCTAGGAATAAGTGATTTTAAACCTGAGGCAGAAGACGAAGCTACCGACTCCAATGTTGATGCACATTAACTAGGAGTTTTTGAGATCAAGCAATCAATCCTCGCCTCGAACTGGTATAAAGGAAGAAGCTGGTGGTGCAGGTTTGTATCAAGTCAGATGTAGAATATTTACTTTACATAAATGGGTTGCCCAAGGGATACGATTTCCGGAGTTCAGGAATAAAAACTAGTTCGATTCAAGGAAGAAGTTAGAAGCGGGTGGAAAAGAATCCCGTGCCGGTTTACGTTCGCATACAGTCGCAGGTGCGGAAGAAGTAGAAGCAAGGTCAATTCCAGGCAGAACGTCATTCGATGCTATTTCGATTCAAGCAGAACTAGACCCGGCCACAATAGTAGTTGAAGTATTAGCACTCAGAAAAATCATAAGTAGAATCGGGCATGAAGAAATGCTTTGGTTGAACCAGGCCTATTAGCATATGCATTAGCAGATCTTCTCACTCTAGCGATTTCAAGCGGACCCATCTCCCTTGCAAAGCGTTAGCGCTAGCCAGGTCAATATCAATAGTTCATCTCTATTGGTCTTACTTCACCCAGCTTCCATATCCAACTCAGACGTAGCTGCCTTCTGGCACTTTTTGAACTATATCCCACCTTGCCCGAAGTCAACAATCAAAGGTCAGAATGAAACCGTATCCACCCACACAAGAAACTTGCCCTGAAACTTAAACCGGCAGAACCGACTATGGTTAGAGCTGGATCTTGATCTTCCTCGAGAAAAGCACTGATCAAACCTGGAATGCCTTACTAGCAGGAATGAAAAGGTATGTATGAACCAACAAAGGTCAAGTAGACGAACACATATCCACTCCACTAGAGAAAGCGTCGAACCAGGGAAGAATGAATGGTTAGAACCAGTCAAGGGTGCCGTACTCATGCCTACGGGGAAAGAGACTGATCCGTATCTGATACGCCTTCACTTCTTTCGAGCTTCTTATTCGATTTCTTAAATGACTTCTTCGGGCCTTACCCTAGACTACCTTCACTTAACTTAATGCAGAAGCCAGAGTTCGAGGAAAGCGGTAGTTGGTTATTTCGGGATGAATTTCTATTTCTAAAATGTGGATGAACATAAATGGACGGAAACGAGAAAAATGCATAATTCATATAAGTTCATTCGAAAGAATGAGGATTCATGATGTCTCTTCCCAACCATTCTTCCTGAGGAAGGCACCTCCGATCGAGTCCTTAGCGCCATGGATATTCTTCGCAGTGCCTTTGGATGCTTCTCTGAAACCGCCTCTTTCCACTGGCTATATGAAATTCCAAATGAGACTTCCCTGCGTCGCCAAAGGAATGGGAAACTTCTTGGTTCGAAACCTTTGATCCTGGACTACTCTGAAAATAAATATAAGCAAGGCACCTATGACTACGAATCCGAAGGCCAAGCATGCGGATTTGACATGGTTTCCCACTTTTCTCAGAGTCACTGGGCAATAGAAAAGTATACAAGCACATTTCCAATCTACATAAAGATACCAACCAGGTATCTACTTCAAAGACAGCCATTACTATACTAGTCGGAGTGGCAAGACTCACTAGAACGGATCCTCTTCTCCCATCAGCTATGGAAACATACATCCTAGTAGCAATGGATTAGTATTGAAACGTCCAAGGCTTTCTGTGCGGCGTATACTAGCTCTAAATATTTCCATTCATTCATACCTGTCTCTCTGGTTTCACAAGTCTAAGGATTGGTGGCTGGCTATTGGTGTAAGCATTCCAGGATCTTACTGTTTGTTTGGGTGGATACGGTTGGTTCTTATTGCCCGGTCTAACCATTCTTCTTTCTTAGCTTTGGGTGTTCCTTAGCCTAAACAGAAGCATAAGCAGATACAGATACAGATAAGTCTGCTCAAACAGACACTACTAAGTCCGCGTCCGCTCACTCCGCTCTGGTTCCACCCAATACTTAACTTGATTTCTTTCTTAGTTGATCCTGATTCGACATTAATAGTATAGTAAGTATATTGATTCTTCCCCAATATTGGATGCAAATCGCTATAAGCAATAGCAACGAACCTGATTTGGATTCTGTAGTAGATGAATCCAGGCTGTATATAATATAGCTGGAGAGAAGGTGTCTAAAAATCAAAAATGAACCCATTTAGAGTAGAGAACGCAACTCCAACAGGCAGGCTCTAGGTAAGCTGAATAGGGATGGAGTTAGTACTCGGCAAGAGCAGGCTGCGAAGATGCAAGCTACAAGGCAATACTATATGAGGTAGGCTTTCCCTTCTGTTGGATCAGACACTGAATACCCGGCCAGATATATGAGAACATGGAAGCTTCAAAGGCCTATCCAAGCACACTAGCCACATTCCACTTTCGGTATAGATACAGAAAACCCTATCCTTCTTATTCTACAACTTTCCTTCCATTGGTTTTATCTAGTGGTACCATTCACATTATTCTTTCTACGTTCAGCAAGCATTAGTCTTCCCTTTAGCAAGTAGAAAACGAGGATCTGTTCTGATCGCAGATTCAAGGTCTATTCCTACCGCTACAGTTTAGTTGTACCTTCCTTTGTCGCCTGACTCAAAGAAAGACATAGATACCCGAAGAAGAGATCCATGGAAGGATGAAAGGGTCCTCGCGTGGGACTTAGTTGGAAAGGTAGGTGTTCGGCATGTCCCTTGCTTGCGAACTTCTTTAGTAGGGCGGGTAGCTTTGGAGATCCCATTTTTTACGTTTACCGTTGTCCCCAGACTTCACTCTTTCAACACTTGTCTACTTTCGAAATAGTAAGGCGGGTCCAAGTGTGTGATCCACCGATTCACTGAGTGGGTCGTAATTACTATTTTGCTAGGTTCAGTTATCATAGCTGTTCGGAATCCACAAACCATCCCGACCGATGGTCAGAATTTCTTCGAATATGTCCTTGAGTTTATTCGAGACTTGAGCAAAACTCAGATTGGAGAAGAATATGGTCCCTTTATTGGAACTATGTTCCTTTTTATTTTTGTTTCGAATTGCTCTTTTACCTTGGAAAATTATAGAGTTACCCCATGGGGAATTAGCAGCGCCCACGAATGATATAAATACTACTGTTGCTTTAGCTTTACTAACATCAGCGGCATATTTTTATGCGGGTCTTAGCAAAAAAGGATTGAGTTATTTCGAAAAATATATTAAACCAACCCCAATCCTTTTACCTATTAACATCCTAGAAGATTTCACAAAACCATTATCACTTAGTTTTCGACTTTTCGGAAATATATTGGCGGATGAATTAGTCGTTGTTGTTCTTGTTTCTTTAGTCCCCTTAGTAGTCCCTATACCGGTCATGTTTCTTGGATTATTTACAAGCGGTATTCAAGCTCTTATTTTTGCAACGTTAGCCGCAGCCTATATAGGTGAATCCATGGAAGGTCATCATTGAATTAACTAGTTTTTGAAATAGTCTTTCTTTTTTTAGCTTAGCCCAATTCATGCATGATTCCGGATAATCCTCTTAGTTGGAAAACTAAATAGTTCGAAAGGCGTATGAATATACAACCTAGAGTTGTAGGAGAGAGAATAGACTATATTATGGAAGAGGTAAAGTATATATGCATTCAGGGGGGCCAAGTCAGGTTAGATCTATATCTTTAATGCCTATAAGACAGTCATCTTTTGTGTGGCTTTCTAAAGAATGATTTTAGAATCGGATTCAATAGAAAATGAGAAAATAGGCAAACAAAATAGAAGAAACAAATGTATATGGGATTTTTTTTATTCCTAAGTTAGATTCATTATCTAATCCGATATATAGAATTCCCTTCTATATGGAACTGGATTCCATATCTAGTTCTATGCAGCATATTGTTATCAATTGTATATCTTGATTTGATTCCTATTGGATTTGGATTAGTTCGATTTCCATAGGGGTTCTTCCTGTATTTCGTCTTTTATTATGTTAGATGAAGGGGAAAAAATGGGAACTCAAAGATATCGAAGAGTAAAAAAAAAGGATGGAATAAAAGAGTGATTGGTTGAAAAGAAAGAGAAATAGAATAATGAGAATCATATGGATTTACACAAACCTCTAATGATTAGAAACTAAAAACGAGATCTCGAAGTAATTCGAACGATTTCGATTATCATTTATTTGTACTTATTAGTTACTTCTACCCGATAGAGCTTAGAAGTTGGAAGTAATAATTTCTTGGTTGATTGTATCCTTAACCATTTCTTTTTTTTTTTGACACGAGTCATGAATCCACTAATTGCTGCTGCTTCCGTTATTGCTGCTGGATTGGCCGTAGGGCTTGCTTCTATTGGGCCCGGAGTTGGTCAAGGTACTGCTGCAGGACAAGCTGTAGAAGGTATTGCGAGACAGCCAGAAGCAGAAGGTAAAATAAGAGGTACTTTATTGCTTAGTCTAGCTTTTATGGAAGCTTTAACAATTTATGGACTGGTTGTGGCACTAGCGCTTTTATTTGCGAACCCTTTTGTTTAATCCTAAAAAAGAAAATGAGTCCTTTAGATTAGATACTTTTTTCTTTTTTTAGTACATTGGTATTTGCTTATGTAATTCTAAGTATATCAATACTTTACTTTACTCCTATTTATTATATTATTTCTTTTTTATATTATTCCGGAAATTTTGTATTTATCGGGACAGACAATACCCTAGGAACCCCAAGAAGGGCTGATTTGAGCATGATCAATTTAGAGGATATGCTCGCCCTCTTCCTTCCCGTCCTTAGTTTAGGACAGTGGAAAGTATTTTTCCTTTTATTTTAGGTTAGGAATTTTGGGAACATTTCAACAAAGGAGATCTTTCACAGGTCAAACGAGACCTAAGACTTAATCTAAAAGAAATTATTAGATTGAATCTATTTGCATTAAAAAAACCGATCAAAAAAGGACGAGCGAAGTAAGTAATCGAAAAACTTTCTTCTTTGTTCGTCCTATCTATAAGAGGAGAGCATATGAAAAATGTAACCCATTCTTTTGTTTTTTTAGCTCACTGGTCTTTCCATTCGCTGGGAGTTTCGGGCTTAATACCGATATTTTAGCAACAAATCTAATAAATCTAACTGTAGTGGTTGGTGTATTGATTTTTTTTGGAAAGGGAGTGTGTGCGAGTTGTCTATTTCAAGAATAGATTGGATCTATCCGGCTGCACTTTAGAATATTTTTAGTATTTTTTTTTGATAAATAAGAAAAGGTGCACGATCTCGACGAATTACTTCGGAATAACTTCATAAATCATATGGAAGAACCATAGCATTTCGCGATTCATTGGTAAATTTACTTTGATTCTCTATAGACCAATAATGTGAGACCATTAACACGGTTAAAGCTAAACTGCTTGAAGTCCGGGCAAAAAGGGGTACTCTTTCTACAACTACATTAGTATTAGTCTCGAAATGCTTTAAACGGGAAATAGCTAGTGTAGAATTTATCTGATATAGAACACTCATATCGATAAAATAGTTTGAACTATTTACTAGAAGGGCACGCAGCCCTTTTTCCAATGCCAAATCGACGACCTATGTATAAAAAAAAGAGAAATTTGTTGGATTTGAAGAAAAAATAAAAGGAATTCTATCAATTTTTATTTTCCATTTATTTAGTTTGTTTTTCTTAATGAAATTGAAATTATTAACTAACAGAGCAAACACAAATAAAGAAACAACTTTGCTGACCATGATAGATTTTTATCTAGTTGGAAGAGTCCTCTTAATATTCATCTAGTCTTATATAAGTTTGGGTATATAGAAATACAAACAGAAAAGAGAGGAGGCTCATTACATAAAAAAAAGATATGGAAATAGCCATAATACATAACAAAAAAGAAAAAAAGGAGCGGGAGAGCCCAATTGAATCACTGACTTCAACGCTAGCCCCTTCCCTTAGTCAAGTGACCCAATAAAGGAGTGAGTGAGAGCAGCTACAAGCTAGGGTAGGCAGGTTGTCCGACAAATGGCTTTCCTATCACTGAAATTATATACTCTTTGAAGAAAGGAAAGAAGAATGCGGTAGGCAGACACTTTTCAAAGCAGGAACCAACGGAGTGGAGTAAAGAAAAGCACGGCGGATTCGGCCCCAAAAGATAGACAAATAGCAAAGATCACCAACACAAATTACACATAAGTCTTTTTAGATTCTAGAAAATATGACTTCTTCACTTCGACGAAAGATGGAGCCATTAAAAATACTCAAAACCAACTAGCATGAAAATCCAACTATTATCTAACTCAGTAACTACTAGGTAAGCTCCCTCAGTAAACAGGTCTCAGCTGATAAGTGTAGTATCCCTCCATCATACGGAGTACTAGGCGGCGGTGCTGAGACAGATGTTACCAAATTCCCCAAACTCCAAGTGCATGCCAATTTGATCTACGTGGCGCCGACCGACGCAGAACCATACCTTGGCCCTTTGCAATATGTATATTCCCCGAGGAAGGAAGGCTTGACATGAATACAGCTTAGTAGCTATCCATTCTTTCACACTCCGACGGCACACGCCATAATCTTTCATCAGAAGGAGCTTCATCATCATATCATATGGTAAGGGGCATACGGCGAATTTGTAGAGGGACGGGTAAGGCAGTTCTGTGTTGCAAATTTGCATATCTCCATGATCAGGATCTCTGGCCAAAGGATAATCACAAATCACCAGCTGATAAGCAAGCAAATAGAGTTGTCTCTTTGCATCCTAGTCTCCATTTCAGATTGTAACAGAACTGGTTGGTCTCTGGCACTTTGTGAGTGGAGGTCCTCCGAAACAGGAATAGACTGGCACTAGGCGGAAGAGGAAGAGAAACAGAAGCGGAGACTACCTAATCTAATAAGTGTCTGGTTTCATCGAATAGGGATGCTCGCTTAAGTCTACTTGTACTTGAATTCCGCATAGCCCGTTCTGCTAAGAAATATGAGCTGTTGTTCTTATATGAGCTGTTGCTCTTAAAATCATTCCTTATGAGCTATGGCAAGTGAGCTGAGTCTAGTTTACTCGCCTTCTCCATCACTAGATGAGTGGGCAGTGCCGGACTCGAGGGATGGGATTCCCGACCGAATTGGAAGCATAAAAGCGCCATTCCGAGATTGATAGATATATCAATCTAAATAGGAATTGGAATAGGAGAAGAGCTAATTGGGATTGGAGAAGAAGTTCCTTTGGAATGGAATTGTAGAACAAGTAGACAGGATTTCTACGAAACAGGATAATCCGTTGATTGGGAACAAGTCCGGATTGGATTCCTGCGTCACGGATCAGTAGCAGCAAGTAGATCAAAGCTAGTTCGGTAACATAAGCTCGGGAACAGGACTATTTGCCGGGGGATGATCACTTGGTTCCGTAGGTTTCTTGATCTCATATCTATGGGCCAGTCCGATCCGAAAGGAGGAATGATGGTAGATACCCACTAGATAGCCGTCTTCCACTGCCTCGAGTCCAATCTCTCTCTATTGGCCAGAGGTGTCCAACACCTTCAGTACCGTTCTTTGGACGAGAGAAGCCTTATCCTTCATACTTTCTGGACGTGTTGGTTTCCAATCTGACATTTTATCAGAAGGTTCTGCCAATTTATCCCTACTGTAGTTTTGTGTCGCTTGCTCTTGTTTGCTGCTGACCTCTATTTTCTTTCCCTCGATTAAGAGGCTAAATGAACTGGGTGCTCGAAAGTTTGTTGTGTCCGACGTCGCTCGGTTGTATACCGTACGTTCGTGCTCTGGAGTTCATGCCTACAGGGGAGTGTTCAGCATCCGCGAATCGAGTCACTGAAGGTTACAACAAGAAATTGAAGAGGATGGTCGAAAAGATGAACCAGGAGATGGGTCCAGAGAGCAAATTTGTGTACGTAAATACGAAGGAGTTTGGCAGCGCCGAAGCAGAGGAAGGAACCCGAAGCAATGGAAAGAACGACGACCTAGGAGGTAGTAGTAGTACGAAGCCGGAAGGTGGTTTGATTCAGAAGTTGAGTGAGGAGGCTTCGACCGTCGCCACAAAGATTCTTATGAGGCATGCTTCTGACGGGCTGCCACGCGGGAGGTACTGGAAGACTTTTCAAAGGGCTAAGTATAGGCACCGGGAAAGAGTGGGGGGTTGAAGTGGAGTTGCCACGACGATTTCTGGTAAGTCGATTGCGGAGGAACTGAGAGGGAGAAGGCCGGGCTTCCCAGATTGTGCAAATTAGCCATTCCACTTCGGGGCCGTGTGCACATAGCATGGAGGCGATGCCTTATGCCGTGGCGTCAATTCTAGCTTCTGATGCCTAGCTGTTCGCTTTTAAATTGGCACTTTGAGGGCGGAGCGTGAATTAAGTAAAGGCTTATTTGTTCCTGAATGTTTCATTTTTATTAACCAAAACCAACATTTATCATACTTGCAACTAAGACCTCGAATGTTTGGAAAAGACGATGTCGACAAAGCGGAGTTTTTTAATGAAATAAAAGACATTTGCAAGTGCGCTTACACCCGGGGAATTGTCAGTAAATAAGGCGCCAGGAGGTTGTGCAAGCACTAGAAATGACGAGCATGGAGAGGTCAATCTTGGTAGTCAGGTCTGGTAGAGCAATCTCAAATTATCATATAGAAATGTTATGATTTCGGTATTGATCAAAAGGTGCTGGGACCTTAGGGGATACATTAGTGCCATGTTCTATTGCGGAACGGTCGTATCCTGGTAACCTAGCCCCCGTAAGAGCTCTACCTAATCGTCGACATAATGGGTAGAAGGCAGGCTGTGCTTATTTCTCGGCAAATAGCTGAGTCGACACCTCGAGGTGCCAACTCAGCTCTTCGTAGATAAAAACAAGTGTTCAGTGGATCAAACCCTGTATTAATGGTTCTGGCAGGCTGCTGGCGTGGGACTTCTTTCGCTAGAAACACTACAACAATAGAAGCACCCTTCTAGAGATAAGAATAGCAAATGTTTTGAGGCACTGATGGAAGCATGCCAAGGTGAAGTTGACGATCTCTTTAGCGTTTATCCTTCTCTTTATCTTGCCCTGTGTGCTCATGCTGTGAGTGCCGCAGGATGGTTTAGTTCTGATCGAGTGCTTGACCCCTTGAGGAGGGCATATTCTTCAGCATCTCTCTTGTCGGATCGTATCCCCGTGACCACGTCGTTAAAGAGACAGTCTTTCTTTGGCCTGGCCCACCGACGTCGTTGGTGACACTCTTCTGAGCCCCTAGATTCGCCGAAGGATGAGATCTTGCCTATGCTGTAGTGTAGGATGAACAGGAAAGTTCTCCTCCATTGAGACCCGGAAAACTACTACTTTTTCTTATTGAAAAAAAGAGCTTTGTTATCTTACTTGCTGGCTAGTAAACGCTACCCCTACCCTTGAAAACTTGTTTACTTTTGAGGGCCGGAGTTTACTTAAATTCAAGAGGGACTTAAAGGATTTCTAACTTCACTGTCCTGCTTACTCATTGGATGAATTGACAGAGTCTCTTGCCGGATATACACAAGATTGCTCATTCGCTGTAACCACTAGTTCTAGAACTGAATAGGAAAAGCTATATGGCACTCAAACAGAATGGATAGCAACTGAAACTCCAAGAGGTAGTATACTAATATACTTTTTTTCCTAAAAACCTAAGATGCCTATTGGTCTAAGCTTTATATCTATCCTATCGCTCTCTTGCTTAAATTCACTTCCTTCCTTAACTCAGATCTAAATGGCTTCCTTTGGATCGACATGCGTAGAAAGAGGTAAAAGCACGGGCATGGAAAAGGGATTATATGGCGTGCTGGGAAAGAAGCAACTACGCCTACAATGAGAATAGCGGGACTCCCACTAGCTGACAGAGAACTCCCAGCCAAAATGAAACTGGACTTCCAGCAATAGCAGCAATGTCACTAGAACCTTTCATACTGGAGAATAACTAGAAGTTTATGGGGAATACAACCCTTAAGGTTTGGCTATGATTCTAAATCAACCATGCTTACTAAACAACTCAATCATGCACTCGTAATGCTCCATTCGAGGCGTAATACCAGAATCTTCACTCATCGAGAACAAGTATCTTTGACCTAGATTAACATATCCTTCACAAATACAAGCTAGCAAGGCATCTGGATAACTTACAAGATAAGTTTATGCGTGCCACCTATCATTTGATACTGCCTGATCAAGTCTTTGCTTTGGATCAAGTATGTTTAGAAAAAGGAATATGCACAGGAAATCAAGCAAGAGGATGCGGACAGTAACGATCGCGTAAAGGAGGGCCCGCTTACTAATACGGAGAGGGTTCCGCATGAAAAAGACAATCCTAAACTTCTTCGTTTCGTTGGTTTTTCCAAGGTCTTTTAAATTCTATTTTTTTTGAACATGAACGGAAGTAGCGTAGGACACCCAATCCTCGGTCAAACCTCTACTTCAATGAACCACGTCGCGTTCTTTATCTTTCTCACTCGTCGTTTCGTTGGAAAAACCCACGCCCAATATCATATTGACTCTCTCTCGTCCAATAAGAGTTTCCGAGAGTTACTTTATTCAAATTCTCTCCTTTCCACAAGGCTGACAAAAAGAGTAATAGGACAACAAGCAATCTTGCTTTCATTTATTTTGAGTTCTTTCTTTGTAAATCGACGTTCTTTTGAAAAGGGCTAGGTAGTTTGCACGCAGGCTTCTTCATGAAAGGTCAAAAATAGACTTTGATTTCATCATCAAAAATGACTAGTCGTTCGTCCTTAAGAAACCAAAGCGGCAGTTTTTTTTTCCGAATGACCAGAATCAACTAACCAACAAATCCGTAGCCCAGGTGATTCGCTGCCTCCCTCTCGCGGATGAATCTTCTCATGCAGCTTTTTTCTTATTCAGGGCGCTGCGAGGCAAGGGGGTAAATAAAATAAGGGGGAAGAGGAGTTGTCACGATAGAAAAGAGAAATGACTATAAGGAACCAACGATTCTCTCTTCTTAAACAACCTATATACTCCACACTTAACCAGCATTTAATAGATTATCCAACCCCGAGCAATCTTAGTTATTGGTGGGGGTTCGGTTCGTTAGCTGGTATTTGTTTAGTCATTCAGATAGTGACTGGCGTTTTTTTAGCTATGCATTACACACCTCATGTGGATCTAGCTTTCAACAGCGTAGAACACATTATGAGAGATGTTGAAGGGGGCTGGTTGCTCCGTTATATGCATGCTAATGGGGCAAGTATGTTTCTCATTGTGGTTCACCTTCATATTTTTCGTGGTCTATATCATGCGAGTTATAGCAGTCCTAGGGAATTTGTTTGGTGTCTCGGAGTTGTCATATTCCTATTAATGATTGTGACAGCTTTTATAGGATACGTACCACCTTGGGGTCAGATGAGCTTTTGGGGAGCAACAGTAATTACAAGCTTAGCTAGCGCCATACCAGTAGTAGGAGATACCATAGTGACTTGGCTTTGGGGTGGTTTCTCCGTGGACAATGCCACCTTAAATCGTTTTTTTAGTCTCCATCATTTACTCCCCCTTATTTTAGCAGGCGCCAGTCTTCTTCATCTGGCTGCATTGCATCAATATGGATCAAATAATCCATTGGGTGTACATTCTGAGATGGATAAAATTGCTTCTTACCCTTATTTTTATGTAAAGGATCTTGTAGGTCGGGTAGCTTCTGCTATCTTTTTTTCCATTTGGATTTTTTTTGCTCCAAATGTTTTGGGGCATCCCGACAATTATATACCTGCTAATCCGATGCCCACCCCGCCTCATATTGTGCCGGAATGGTATTTCCTACCGATCCATGCCATTCTTCGCAGTATACCTGACAAAGCGGGGGGTGTAGCCGCAATAGCACCAGTTTTTATATCTCTCTTGGCTTTACCTTTTTTTAAAGAAATGTATGTGCGTAGTTCAAGTTTTCGACCGATTCACCAAGGAATATTTTGGTTGCTTTTGGCGGATTGCTTACTACTAGGTTGGATCGGATGTCAACCTGTGGAGGCACCATTTGTTACTATTGGACAAATTTCTTCTTTCTTTTTCTTCTTGTTCTTTGCCATAACGCCCATTCCGGGACGAGTTGGAAGAGGAATTCCAAAATATTACACGGAATAGACTCATCGCACCGGATCAGTCTCTTAGACGGATGAGACTGATCACACCTGATCAGTGATCAATTCTGGCACAATGAATTTACGAGTTATTTTACACAATGAATTTACAAGCAGATGAGGTAGACCTATCTCCTGAAAAGAGTTCAGTAAACAAGGGAACGAAGCGACCGATAACGTCCCCTCGGGGAGGAGAAGGGATTGACTTCGGCTCCTATTATCTTTGTTTACCAATCTTCAAATTGGTGAATTGGTTAATAGGAAGTGCGCGCTAGCACGCTTCATATTTCTAGTAACAAGGGCCGGGCCGGGCCGTTGCTTGCTTGTTTGGTCGTTAGATCAGAGGGCGCTCATCCCTTGCTCGGTCCCTGAAAATGAGATAACATAGGCTTTTGATATCTGCTCTGTCCCTGGTTCAATCCCTGCTTCTTCCAGGCCTTATCCCGAAAGAGGTAAACAATTCTTTTTTGTCATTTTGTTCACTTCAAGCAATTCCATTAGTCCAAGTCTGCTGCAATTGGTAATAGGGGATAAGCAATTGGTGGTCGTAGGCTCACTCACCTCTAGCTCTTTTTCTTTGCGATGACCCCGTCCTTGTATCCGTCCTCTAGCATCTATCTTCTCCTGTATGTAGCAGCAGTGGCATTCGACTTTGAAGTACCAGGAAAGGCAGATAAGTTTAGCCTCAATAGAAATATCTTTATAGCCTGAAGTTGGCTTACTTAATTCCTTTGAGCTTCCCCCACTATTTAGTTCGTTTTCCGGTAAGCTAATATGGGCGCAGGTCTAGTTAACGTTCAAGCAGAATCCCCATCAGACTCTCGTTTGTTGGTGGATCTTAGGAGAGAAAGGAAAGCCCTGAAACAAAGTGAGCCTACGGGAGGGTGTAAAAATGCCTCCAAGCCTGTGAAGCAAGTTCTAAAGAAAGTTTGAAAGCTCACTGCGGAAAGGGTTTTTACCAGCTAGTCAGATTGCCCCATTACGGGTGTGTTACGCCAGAAAGTTCCTCAATCCTGTGCCAGCGAGTCAGTCCCATTTCGATGACGAACGACACGATCCTCCATAGAGCTTCCCATTTTACATTTCTCCATCGCGAGAGATTCTCTCCAGCCACAGGTTCCCCAGTGGTACGTCCGGGGTCGGTTCAATCAGTGCGCTATCAGTCCAGTACCATTAGCTCTCCAAGGGTAGCAATCCATTCTTTCCGGGCAAGCCAGTTCAGTTCCTTTCTGGTAACAAGAGATCCCATATCAGATTAAGTAAAGGGATTACCTAGCTAGCGCATATCGAAGAGTTGGAGACTTCCTGCCACTATAGAAAAAAGCCGTTGATGGATCAATTTCTGTAGGTGGGTCTCAACTCGGATCGAGACATTCGGATTTGCCGATGAAGAGTACTGCCTTGGAGGGGTAGGGGTTGTAGGGGAAGAACCAACCTTTTCGGGTTACGGGAAGTCCTATCGATTAAAGCAAGAAGAAAAAAGTAAAAACAACAACCTACCGACCCAGCGCAGTGCCTATGAAGAATAGTGAATGTAGACCGGATAGGAATAGGACTCTTTAGGCGGAGTGGCTTTCTTGGAGGCCTGTCTTCTTCGAAACTCGAAATTCGTTTTTTCAAAAGAAACAGGGCTATAGCCTTTTTAAGGCCAATTGACATTGACTTTTGTTTTGATAGTTCCAGTTGCTTACGAAGATCCAAGTCCAGCTACTTACGAAGAAGGGCAGACAGACTACGCCACTCCCATCCCTGCGGACAGACTAACTAAGCGTGGTAGTCGAGTGAACGGGCTATCAAAAAGCTCTCGTTTTGTCCTGGCAAGATAGTCAAGTAAGAAAATAGACCATAAGCCATCCTTTATCTTGTAGCCTGTCTAAGAAAGTAACAATAAATAGCTCATAGTTTCCTTGCTACTGCCCTAAGAGTTGTTCTTCTATCATCAGCGAGAGTTTACTTTGCTGTCGATGCAGGCAATAATAGATAGATTTCTGTACATAGTTGGGATAAATAAATAATAAATGGATTCCTCCCCTCTTTTTAGCCTTATCCGCTCTTGAATGTTGGTATCGATTTGATCATGCCGGAATAAGAGCTAGGTAATGGATCTTCTCCAGATAGAAGTAAAGGTTACGTGGGAAATAAAGGAATCAGTAGCAGTCGCTGGAAAAAAAGTAGGTAAAGCAAGCAAGGAGGGAATCCAGCTTATTGGCCATTCTCCAGCGACTCTCAGAACGGTTGTCGGGCCTTTGCACTGGTCAACAAAGCCACAGGCCAAGCCATCAAGCATGGCGTAGGGTATTGGATAGGCTGGTCCGCTGGTCGAAGTCATTGCAGGGTGTGCTACAGACAGCTATTGTTCAAGGTCATTTCCTTTCTCTCGTCATCACGCCAACATACACAAGGCTTGCCTTCACAGGGCCCCACCTTGACTTGCCATCATGGCTACACTCTTTTCATCAAAGCAACTCTTCTTATCTTAAGAAGACCCCTATCGCTTCTTCTTTGATCAATAAGCACTGGACTTTCCGCCTTGATCGTAGTAGTATGCTGAAGCAGCTCAAGATAAAAGCCCTGTTTAGCCATGGTCAGATTTCGGTAGACTAACTTGGACACGGGATTAGGAAATTCCACCCTTTTCCACCGGCTCCAGGACAAGAGGGTACCGACGAGTATCGGCGACCCTGCACGAGAATAGAACCAATACCAATAGTTTTGCTTATTTGAATTCTTCCATTATCTATCAAAATAGGAAATCTAAATAGATACGCGAAGTGGTGCCCTTGCTTCTGGATTCAAATCCATAGGGGTAGGCAGGAGGGGAGCGAAAAGATAGATACGTTAATGTTTCCACCTACTCTCGAGTATAGCACAGGGCTGAGTTAAGTATAGTATAGGGATGATCCACTCGTCGTAAGATCCTGATGGGCCATCACATCCCTTGATGAGTAGATCATTCGTGTCTTACTGGTCAAAGGTAAGTAAGAACCTCTTGATATCGGGAAGTGCAAATAAATAATAGGTCAGTCTTGCTGTCTCAAATAGGGATTGAGTGCCTGTGGAGAAGAGATGGGTTGGTTTGATTGAGGAAAGAATAGGAAAAGAAGGAAGAAGGATAGCATATTGACCGTGCTCTGCGAAGTTCGGTGGAAGTCAGCTGGAATCGTACCCAGCAAGGTTCTATTAATTGGTAAACTACTTAGTAGCCGTAGCCAACCCCTGATTATAGGCAAGCCCTGCTCTTGTATATCGATAAAGAAAGGGAGAGTTTACTGACGGCACATTTGCGTCCAGCGGAATCGATCATCGTTCCCCCACGACCAAGACCCAATTCAATATCTTATCTTAATAGGAAGAATGTCTTGATCCGCCTCGTATATCTATCATTTGTGTTGATCTGGAATCGAGATTGGAATGCCTTGCTCTGCCTAATCGTGAATAGTATATGCCTCATCCCGCTAGCCAGATCTCTACCGTCTTATTGATCGAAAGCTAGGGATACTTATTTATTTTCTTGATGATTGAAAAGCTAGTTTGAATTCGTTGATCTGCCGATACCGGGCCCCATTTCACTGGCCAGCGAGCTTGTGTATTACTTTGCAAATGAAGCGTATCTCTTTGATTTACTTCTGTTGATGTCTCGAACCGCTTAGCGGTTAGTTTTAGTTAAGGATAGCAATGCTATTGTCCATTCCGTCTAGCCGCTATTGTCCAATTATAGTACAGTGTCAGTTAGGACGGGCCTGCCCCTGCTTGCTTCCTCGAGAGTGAGAGAAGGAAGTCCTAGAGAGGGGCACTATTTCTTCCGAGAAGTGCAAGATGGGGAATAACCTATTGTATTGATATCGCTGAGTCAAGATAGAAAGGAGCCTTATTTCTATCAGCTAGTGCAAGCTAGGTTGTTTGTTTTGGGCACAAAGCCTTGCTCTCCCCAATCAAGGTATAATAGTTGGGCGGCTAGTGCTGCAAGCAAGCAATCAGCATTTCGTTCACTTACACTTACACTTAGTGAATATAGAACTGTGATCGGTGACGCTAAGTCAGCTAGTTATTGTCTCTTCTCCCTATTTATTTTATTAAAGACCCTAAGGAAGTGAAGGATCGCGGACCACCTATTTTTCATCAAAGCCCCTTACCCTTGCTTCTTTCCCTTTAAACTCTTTGGTACACGCTTTATCGAGACTAGGATTTCTGTCTTACGCCGGGTGAAACCTATACTCTTTGACCTACCCCAACAAGCATTTTAGGCGAATTCTTTTCCTTTCTACTCAAGGAAATTGAGGATCCTATCCTATCCTATCCTATTTGATCGATCGCTCAGCCTCTGTAGTCCACTCTTTCAATATAGGAAGTAGAGAAAAGGATGCAAGCCCAAAGTCTAGGAAAAGCATCTCATTTCCTGGCAAAAAAGCAATCCACTGTGTCGAGGAAGGGAAGAAAGGCTCTGCTTTTGGTATTTATTTATCAAAGAAAGACACATTTAAGCGAGCGTGGCAAGGGACTAAGTTTTTGTTGTCGCGGGCGGCATTGGCGGATGCGCATATTTATTAGTTTCGTTTGTTTACAAGTAGGAATTCAAAGATAGCTATTTTAGAGAAAGACCGGAATAGGCAGTCACAGATGTAAGTAGAAGTTTTAGAAGCAGGTAAGGTTTATGCACGACGAGATATGCTAGCTAGAGCTACTTGGTAGTAGAAGAGGAATAGCTTGTGCTTTTCGCGGGATAGCTTCTAAGTATAGACATTCACAGTAGGCACGAATGGGATAGTTTGAGTTGGTTTCTCGCCAAATAGATTCAAGGATAACTCGATTTGATACTAAACTTAGTACGAGAAGGTGCTTAGAACACATACGGGATCAGATAAGGCTAGCAGCTCTAGTATTGGTAATAAATCTTACAAGGGAATACTAGATACACCAGTTGTGGTAAGTCAATTCATTCAGGATGCTCGTAAGTCTCGTGAATCCAATAATAGGGCTTTAGTAGAGGCGCGAAGCGTGGAGATTGATAAATAAAAAGGACACACAGTACCAGACCAAGTAACAAGATCAGCCTTACCAAAACTGGATTTTCCAAAGAAAGAGGGTGATGAGTGGGTGATTCAATGTAACCATTACTTTTCTCTCTGCCCAGTTCCTGATACAAACAAGACCCATATGGTAGTGTTGCACTTTAGTGGGAAAGCCAGTTCATGGTATAGAGGCTAGAATCTGACCCATGATCACCCCTGATCTAATTGAACTGGTTCAGAGGGTATTCCCAGATGCTAGCAGCCTCACCTCACTGCTGCTGAGGAATGGAAGAGATTGTACCAAGTCCATAATGGTAAAGATTCCACACAGAAGGGTCAAATCAAGGGCCTTAGCTTGGGATCTCCTGACTTACCTGAGCACTATTTTATCACTGCAGTTGAGGGAAGACATCAAAGACCTTGTCATGGCAATGAAGGCAGTAAGCTTGATGCATTTTATCCAAAGGTGGCAATTTCTTATCAAAAGAAAAGAAAGAAAAGCAGTTTCAAGCCTAACAACCTTCTTACATACCCTAGCCAGAATAAGGGAATTATGGTCAAGGGAAAAATGAAAGAGCATAAGCCAGAAAATGGAAACTCTCAGAATAGGAATGAAGTATGGGAAGAAATAAGAGCCTTAGGCCTGTGCTTGACATGTGTTGAGCTACCCTGGTCATCAGTGCAAGGTGAAGATGAACATAGTAATAGGTGACAGTGAAGAGAAGGAAGATGAGAGATACGTTCCTTAGAATTAGAAGTCGTCTTCAACTTTCTTCCAGGAAAGCCTTTCACCGAGCGAGCAGCTAAGCCTATGCCCTCAGACATTGATTGCTATACAGAATTTAGCATAAAGTACTTGAATATTGATTATTATTCTGAGGCTGAGAGAGCAAGTAACTTAATGAAGCAAGACTTCGAAGAAAAGGAGAGAATAAGTGTTGTGTTTCAAGTAGTAGTTGATAAAGTATCAAGTAGAGAAGTTCTTCCTAGCTTCTTTTCCAGCAAGAAAACGTATTGTTCATACGAAAAGCAAAGTACTTTCTCCAACAGAAGAGGAATTCAGCAATCAAGTCTACTAATACAAGTCTGTAGTTTGAGTAGTTGTTTTTTCAGCCGATTCTCCGAAATTGAAGACAATTATCCTCACTCAAACTTCAAAAAGTCCTTTTTTCTTTTTCTGATGTAAATTCTGTCTGTCTCCTTTGTCCTTCCTAACGCTAGTCTAGTCTCCTTCGTTCCACTCGTCCTTGCTTTTTTTTTTCTTCTTCCTATCGTCAAAGAAATAGGTTCAGTGGTTCGACCTCCCAAAGGTTAAAGAAAGACATCGATATTAACCCTCCGGATGATGATATGCCCCAACCATCTATACCCCATGGTTCGTTACTCGGGAATTCGGAGAGGTCAGATGAGATAGATGGGTGTGTTCAAAATGGAATGATCCCCTTTCTCATGTTTGAATTTATGTTGTCCACAAACGAAGAAAGAGTCCGAAAAGACGTACGCATAACAGACTCGGTACCTAGGTCAATGGGTTCAGTGGAGAATTGCGTATAGAAAGGAGCAAGAAAACGTATGCGCTTTAGCAACAAAGCGCTCATCCCTTGTTCTTTCGCTTGGAAGCTCAATCCCCTCGCTTCTTCTTTCGCTTCTACGCTCGTGCTTTCAGCAAGTTCGTACCAGTCGTCAGTCAAGGAGGGAGCTCCAACCTCCGCGCCTAGCCACAACCTAAACGCTGGTTCTATCCCGGCCAAGCAAGGGGAACCCGGTGGGAAGAGGGAAAGAAAGATCAGGGGAAGAAGCGGGGTAGAGGAATTGGTCGACTCATCAGGCTCATGACCTGAAGACTGCAGGTTCGAATCCTGTCCCCGCCTAATCACGTCAGATACTTGTACGAGTCCTGATCACCTGGGTAAAAGAATCTATGTTCAAGTCGCCTGCCTAACAAATAGACGACTGCGTACTGTAGTTAGTCTGTTCCGTTGGTCCGATCCGAAAGTGTTGCTGTGTCAAATAGATATTGTGTGGGTGTTCAGTCTCACAATATCCTCCTTTTTGGTTCTGGCTGGTTAGAGCAGAGGACTGAAAATCCTCTTTTGCTTAGGACTAAAAATCCTAACAGAGTGGTTCGAATCCACCTCAGAACGAGAGCGAGCCTGAACGAAACCTAACGCTGCGCTTGACTGGGAAGACTGCTGCGCTCCCTGCGGGTAATAGCAAGAGAGTGAAGAACGAACGATCCTCAAAAAAGTAAGCAGTGAATGAGTCCGACTCGAGTTCGTGGGTCAAAGGCGAAAGGCAGATTCGGAAAGGATAGGATCCTCCTATCATGATGATTAAGGGAAGAGTGAATTGAAAGAGATAGAGATGGTTCTTTTGTTCGGGAGACAACCATTGTAGATTCCAGCCGAGAAGACCAGGAAAAGAGAAGGATAAAGAATGTCATATATCTCAGGAGCTAGATCACTTCCCGATGAACAAGTAAGAATTGCCTCAACAAAAATGGATGGAATTGGACCGAAAAAAGCCATTCAGCTTCGTTATCGATTAGGTATCAGTGGGAACATCAAGATTCATGAGTTAACTAAGTATCAGATCGACCAAATTGAACAAATGATAGCTCAAGATCATGTTGTTCATTGGGAATTGAAGAGGGGAGAACGAGCAGACATCGAACGATTAATTTCTATTTCTCGTTATCGTGGAATTCGTCATCAAGATGGATCGCCATTACGCGGTCAACGAACTCATACTAATGCAAGGACTGCTCGCAAGCAAATTCGGAAATGAAAGAAGGCTACCGAAAGAACAAGCAACGGATTGAGCGCTCATCCCTTGCGCCTGCGCATACGTTTTCTTGCTCCTTGCAAGTCAAGTAGAGTAGTACTTGTCTGATCAATCACACTGTTCAATAGTTCTTTTTTTATTTTTCGTTCGATGTCTTGAACCGCTTACTAATCACGTATACGTATAGTAGGCCCCCTTCGCCACTCCACGTCTGGCCCGTCTTGGTCTCGCTCACTTCGCCCGCCTATCGTATCGGTTCGGCTTCGTCCGTCAAGCGACAGCTTCACTATCGCTCATGACTGGTAGTTGTCTCTATCTCTATGTATATGTAGTAGTCGTAGTCGGCCTTTGTTAAGCTTCGCCAGAAGCGACTAGTCGCTTCCCGAATGCCTCTTTCTTGTACTAATTAATGTGTATGGTCTAGTCTTTCCAATGCCTCTTTCCTTGCCGCCAACGCACGCTAGATGGAGAGTAAGCAAGCTACCTTGCTTGCATTCGTTAAACGGTAGCTTCCGCGCCCTTCCTGCCTGCAGAAATTTATGTGAATGATCGTGTCTTCGACATCAATTTCAGTCTGATTAGATATGTCATTGAAACAAATCTGTTTTGTCTTTGTTTTATTTTCGGATGATAAGGATGAGCCAGCCGATCCTAACATAATTTTGGAGGAGCCGGACGACGAAGCCTCAAAATCTGATAAGGATGTCTCCGACGCGACCGGACTGCAACTATATATGGGGTCCGGAGGGAAAAAAAAGATATGCTGTTTCCTATCAGTCCCAAGCGGATACCCCCCAGCTTCCACGGTCCGCTTACCGAGGAAGAGATGCGGGAGGACCCAGGGCCAGAGCAAGTTGGGTTGGGGTATAGAGCCGTAAGCGCGGTGGGGGTGACAGAGGATGTGCTCGTACGGTTCATAGTTGGGTATGATATTCTCGTGGATTGTTGGGAACGTCCTCTATATTCGAAATATGCCTTTCTAGGAGCATTACGATCTGCAGCTCAAATGGTCTCTTATGAAGTCTCTATTGGTCTTATTCTTATTGTGCGCCTTGTGAGCACGTTTGGATCCGCGAAGGCAATCGCTCGGATCTTCCCCTAACCCAACCCGGGAACGGACCGGAGGGAACCGCAGCATGAGGAATGTCCGCGTCTCGTCGCAAGGCTCGTTTTGAGTTTTGGGTCATAGGGCGGGCAGTGCAGTCCGGGGCACAAGGGTCCTGGTACTACCCAGGTGCGAAGAACCCCGGAGGTGACTGCAATGAGCAAAAATGTCACTCACCGGCCTAAACGACGAGCAAACACTCGAACGTGAGAGCAAGGGATCACCCAACCCAACGAATGGACGAGCTCCAAGGAGGGAGGCAAGAACCATGCTTTCAGAGAAGTGGCGGTCCGAATCCACTCTGACAAAAGAAAATAACTGACTAAGCCGTAAGGGGGGCTCCACACGGGACGGGGCCAAGGCCTTCATGTATGGGTGACAGATCGGCCATAGGAGTACTCCGGGATATACACCAGGGCAACTAATGTCGAGCATACGATGATGCCGCCCGTTTTCATTTCGTGAAAGTCCCCGGCAGAGGAAAGGGCTGTAGGTGATGGCGCGTTCTGCTTCTTAGGGCTAGGGCGATGAAATCGTTCCTATGGGATCGTGCGTGGCAGCTGGTATAGATGATGATGAAAGGCGGGCCGCTTGAACCGGGACCTATTCTCATAATAGGCAGCAAGCAAAGCTAAATAGGAAAGGGGGCGACGCTGCCTTTTTCGTCAAAATAAAAAAGGGTGGAATGTGGAGCTAATATGGCTGGCTACAAGTATAGCCAAAGAAAGATGAGACGAGACGGACTGTCAGAGGACGCAGCGGGACTACCAGGGGAAAGCCCGCCCCCGCTAGCTAACATAGATATCTATTCTCGGTGCGCATATTCGAGATTTAGAATCTCTTTCCGACCAGGCCAGGCCGAATCGGGCCACCACTTGGGATGGGAATGGCTCAGCCCACATGCATCATTTGATGAAAGCACTCCAGTCCAGTCGCCTCCGATCAGTGGCTTGTCAACCACCGGACCGTAGCTCCTCACCGAATGCCCCTGCGTTGGGGCAACACAGCACATGACTAGTTCGCTCAAGGACCACACCCTCTCGAGAGCAGGATGCCGGCCGAGATGGAGCACCAACCTAGACTTTCCTTGGGCTTGCCCCAATAAAGGGCGGGCGCCGAAAAGGAAGCAGTGACGCCTTTTCGACGAAAGCTTAGCTTGGTAGGCGCTGCTTACTCACCCTACTCCCTTAGACAATGCAATGCTCTGAACACGAAAGTTTGCAGTTCAGCCCTCTTCTCCCATGCAGGCAGCGCCTCGGATAAAAGCACGGACGAGCCACATGCAGGGAAACTTGCACGTGTGGTTCTGGCCGGGGACCCCGGTATACTGTACTAATATGTGTAGGTCCCTGTAATTCGAGTGAGATTGTCATGGCGCAAAAGCAGATATGGTCCGGTATTCCCTTGTTCCCCGTATTGGTTATGTTCCTTATTCCTCGTCTAGCAGAAACTAATAGAGCTCCGTCTGATCTCCCAGAAGCGGAAGCTGAATCAGTTGCAGGCTATAATGTAGAATATGCGCGGGATGCGATCCTTAATAGTTCACTGTTGGCGGAAGCCAATGTCTCGGGACTCATTCTGACTTAAACAAGGGGTGGGTCTTTACCAACTTCCAAATCCAAGATTTAGGGAAAAAAAGAGGGGCACTCTTCATTCGAAACTCATGAAGAGGTTTGTTTTTGCCTTTTTATCAAAAAGGGGAGTTGGGTAAAGCAAACTCCCTCCTTGGACGAGCACGGGGCTTAGTCAAGTAGAACCGGGTTGCGCTGCTTGATGCTCCGATCGAAAACAAATCAGTGGGGCCATGCCGGTACGACGGAATATGCGTTAGAAAGGTCAATCCCTCCCCCCCTTTCTTTTTTTTTAATGAAAAACCGGGCCGAACTTATATTATAAAAAGCAGCCCACCCGCTTCCATAGAACAATATCGCGGCAACGTAGACCTAAGTGGATTTATTGGATCCTGGGGAACCATCACAAGTACGGCCGGCCTATAGAACGAGAATGCCGTGTCGTCCAGCGGAGCTTAGAAGAAGGTGACTCGGAGCCTAAGGAAGGTGACTCGCGCAGACAGCTGACTCCTTTTCAATAGAAAGGAATAGCCAAACCTACCCAGCTGGCTGGTCAATCTCAGTGATCTTATCGGCCGGCAAAGCGGAGACGGACGACCACGGTCCCGACCTTACCAGCACCGTAGGTTTACTAATCAATGAAGCCCCTCAACCTACTATCTTTTCTTACAAACTCAACCAAGCCTAACCAAACCCCATGCTAACGACATGTTCTTGATATTGATTGAGTTGGAGGGAGTCAGAGACTACCACGGAATCCTTCCATAGTCACCCCGGTGACCTTCGTCACCAAAGCGTCACGACAGTTTCAAAGACCCCTCATCTCCAGTGGGGATCAGTCGGAGCACGTAGGAATGCCGACCACTACATAAGCCACGTCTGGCTGAGGCGAGCAGCAAGCGGGGGGGAGTCTTTTGAAGTACAAGAACGTTGGGGTGGGACGCTAGTACTTAAACTAGGGTTGCTTCTTAGCGCTAATCTTGCGTTTTCAGCAGTTAGTTGTAGCGCGCCTTCCCTCCTTCTCTCATTTCGGAAAGATTTGGCAGTATTTTCTTATGATGACCTGGTCGAGAGAGTACGAAACATCGGTGTAAAAGATTGAGTGGGATGGTTATGGTTATAGTAAGGGGCGAACCAAGTGCTTGCGCGAAGAAGCTCAGAATGGAGAGGCGAAACTCAACAAAAATGGAAAAGGGAACTCGACCGACTATCATGAGCGAAGTGAGGGAATTCCTTCTGATTGGGTCCCTTAGGGGAGAGACAGAAGGTATTATTAAATAGAATCAGATCTTTGACGATCCAGTATTAGCTAGTAAGTGTATGGACTCAGACTTTGATGACTCCCTAGTGGCCAGGGAAGCGTTAGCTTCACCCTTTGAACGTCTCATTTACTCTCTCTAGCTCTCGACTTTACGTATAGGAATTTAAGGTACATTGGTCGATGAAAGTGAACATCTATCTTATCTTACGCCACTTACTCTAGCTTTACTTTGTGGAAGACGTCCGATTGAATGATCTCCAGTGGGTTCTATTACCATGTGTACCCAGCCTGCTTCCTTCTTTTTTACCAGCCTCTCTGCTTCTGTCAGTATAGAGGAAAGTCTTCAATCCAAATAAAAAAAGGAAAAAAAAAGATACCTAGCATGACACATCAGCTACGCCATCAGAGCCTGTCCACTTGCTAGTCAGGAAAAAGAACCGCTCCGTTCCGTGGGCTTCTTTCGCAGCTCTCTTCACGCTCGCTTTACGAGTGCAACCAAGTTCAATAAACTGTGAATGCTAATTTAATTCATAGACTATGCTGGTTTCTATCTAAGAGTCCTGTGAGACGCTTTCCTTCTCATACACATCTGAAGGAACGAACGTTTGATCATCAGCATTAGAGAGTTTTGCAGGTCCTTGAGAGAACGTTATCCAGCCACCATGGTCTGAGGTGAAAGAAATTGGTCCTGGTCCATAAAACGAAAGGTGCTGGGCAAGCGCAGAGAAGTCGTCTGAAGGGGAGTTCCATAGGAATGTTCAACTTCGATCAACCTTGGTCCCATGCCTAAAAAAGAAAGAAGGTAAAAAATAGGGGTGATATAATCCACTGCTCGCCTAAGAATGTACTGACGTAATCCCTACTATGGCTTCCCGAAGGATCCAGCAGCTAAGAGGGTCCGAGCCATAACGGATTGATGTGACCGTAGCGGCGACTGGAATCGATCTGAATGAGGCAGTTATGGGACTTATCTTATCTAACATAAAATATATATGGAGGAAGGATTAAAAAAAGGTGGGGGTCAAGGTGTATAATACGAGCTCCACTTTCAGGCAATGAGCTAGCTTAACCCTGATTGCTTAAGGTTTAATACAGTCATGTTGGATCTGCTACTAATACTAAGAAAGGCAGAGAAAGACTGATTGCGACAGCTCAACCGGATGAGACATCTCTTATTTACAGAACTGTGCCAACGTGTGCCTACATTGTTTGATTTACCAGTTCCGGGTATTGGATTTTGGAATAGAAAGAATGAAACTAGTACCAGCTTATCGCCAACCGTGCTTTCTACCAACTCCGCCAACCCCAGACGGGAATATTTATTTTTTTTTATAGCCGCACCTGAGCCCGCAACTGCTGCCTCTACTCCGCCTACTTCTTGTGCCGACTTCGCCAGCCTCGCGGGGTACCGATTTCCTCCTGCTTTGTGTGCGTGCCATTGACTCCTTTAATGGGTCGAAACCTACTTAGTTCTTTTTTTTTTCGTCTATACAAGAAAAGAAGGATTTGTGTTTAGCAAGACAGAGAATTTAATAAGTAAAAAAAAAAAAAGTGTGTACCCTTTACCGAAAAGCAAATATGACAGATAGGGTACGACATATTGCTTATTCCTGATTGATCTAGTTGACGACAGTTGACTTGTTGGACCGATTGTGGATTGGAATAGAAGTTTCTTATATACATATATTCGTGTTTACTGATTTCGCATACTGGGAATGGAACTTGATGTAACCCATTGGAAACTCTCTTTGAGACTCATTATCTGTTATATACGACAGGCTAATTAAGTCCTTAAATTATTGAGAAGAAAGGAGTCTTTCCTTACACAAAACTGTTATGTTGTTATGCTGCTCGTGCAATCAAAACTTAGAATAGAAGAAAAAGAGTTCAGTTCCCTCGGGACGCATCCTCTTCTCCTTCGCTTGTGTGACTATCATGAGAAGAATTCCATTCCAAGAAGTCAAATAACAAGAAAAAGAACGAGGTCAAGATCTGTTGTTACCAGTACCGACGAAATGGAGAAAGTGTCCTCCGGGAACGCAATCTACTACATTAGTTGGTGTAGCCAAAGAAGAGGATATCCCCTTTTTTGACCTGACCCATTGGTCTTCAGACCAGACCCATACCATAGCTACAAACACTTTTGAGTCGGAGGAGACTGGCCAGATCGCCTTCTTGAGGCTCTCTGGGCTTATCGGACGTCAATCTGTATAGAGCCACTGGTCAAACACCCTTCTCCTTAGTCATTGGCATGGACGCCATTCTTCCCAGTGAACTCGACGATTCCTTCCCTGCGCCGTTCTGCTCGACGACGATATGACTGATAATCAGAAGCGAGAGGCTCTGCTCTCGAAACTTTACCTCCTCGAGGAGAAAAAAAAAGGTTACGAGCGGCAGAGCACGCACAAGTCTATAAACGTCAACTCAGCCGCGCTTATGAAAAAAACTAATATAAATAAAAAAGATTTCCAACGCACAGCACCCTAAGGGTCAACTTAAGCCCCTTCCTTAAGGAAAGATCTTTTTTTTATTGTCATAGCGGTCAACCCCGGGAACGCGTACCGCCTTGCCAATGAACATGGGGATGAACTTCCTGAACCTTGGAATGACATGTACTTGAAAAAGTACTACGCCTGACCGGCTTCCCGGTAAGCCCTGAAAAATGTTTGGCCTATCTGACGTAAACCATAAATCCAAATCGATTCTAGACTGTCTTCCAATCTACATGCTTGACTGAGTGAGGATGTGGCAGCTCGGTGTTTGTGATTGAACTGATATTTATGTTATTCCTCGCATCGCAACAGGACGGATCTTTAGATTGTACAGTAGGAACGGAAGGCCCCGCACTCTCTTTCCTTGGTTCTTGGGTCAGTGTAGTGCGTGCTAGTCAGCTTGGTTCATAGTCTGAAAGGAAAGAAGGGGGTTATGTGATCGTGTATGTAGAATAGGCGGAACTGCAATTAGTCCATTCAGTTGGAATATTTCTCCAGAACTTCTCTCTTTTCCTCGGCTCGGTGAAACAAGAATCTCTTTTGCTCAAACCTGCCGAGCGCTTGAGCTTTCTTTTGTGCCATGTCTTCCTTAAGGAGAAAGAAAACAGCAATGTCAGGACCACCAATTCCACAGCTCGAGGCGGAAGGGCTAAGTTGGCACACCAGCACCAGTTTCGAAGCTTGGGAAGGCTTTTCCTACAGACAGGGATTGGTTGGTGGCTTCTAAGAAGATGGTTGTTTTCTCCGCTCTGTTTGCATGCTTGGGTGTTCAGAGTGTGAAAGCTAGTTCTCATTGGACCCCAAAGTTGCCGAGGATTCGTCTGAGCACTGCTCCCTTCTTCATCTACAATGGCATGCATCACTTTCCTGGACTTGAACCAGAGACCTCGCCCCTACGATCCAACCAATTGGGAGAGAATCAATAGACTCCTTTTCGGGAGCGATTCATCCTTCCGCATACAACTCCCCGTTGTACTGCGCTCTTCAAGTGTGCTTCTTCTTTATAGAGAGACTGACAATAAGAGTAGATTAGATCGTGTGCTTCTGGTGCGCCGACTACTTCACTGTTACCTACCTATCATTCACTAGACCGAGTATGAGTACGGACTGACATTCACTAGACCAAGTCAGAGTAGGGGGTTCCATTCTTCACTACACCCAATCTGTACCGACTCCCATTAATTACAGGTTACGAGTGTGGAAAGACTTCTTACTTTATTCCATTCACTACTGGTTAAGTAAGCATGAACGTAGATAAGAGAGGAGGGAACTCTTGGCTTGTGAACAAGTGACTTCTTTCTTTTCATAGACTACACTACAGACTATCAAGCACTAGAAAACAACAGGCCCAGTTACGTACGAGTCAGGCAATTGTCTACCCTCACGAAGCAATGAGAAAAGGTAGGTGCTGATGTGCTAGTATAGAACATAAGTAAGAAAGCATCTATTTCCCTATAATCACCGACGTTGGTATTTGCCTACACCCCATTCTATGAAAAACTCCGCAACTCCAAATATTCGATATAATAGGAAGGCCATTCACTTTAAGAGGAAATGGAGCTGCATAGCGTTGCCTTCAGACTGGTATTAGCAAATGCTTTGTTGATCTGAACCGAACAAAGACACATCTTTGGTGCAGTTTTCCTAAAGGCGGCTCACAGGGAAGAGATCCGTTTTGTCAATCAGCAAAACCAGTTTTCGTAGTGATGAAAGAAATTTCCCTCGATCATGTGTTCTCGGCCCTGTGACTGGTAAGTCAGTTCAGGCAAGAGATGATGGCGGGTCGATCACGATTTAGTCTTATTGATAATTGAGTATACGTCCGCCTAAGGTAAGGTCTGGTTAGAAATCCTTAGGAACAAGAAAGGGCACACAATCAAAGCCAGAGGTCTTCGAACCTTGGTATTTCGAATCAGATTGATAGCTTTTTGAATGGCAGCGGTTCCGGGACTCTAGTCTTTCGTTTACAGGTTCTACATTAGGTTCACGAAACCTATCTACACAGCAAGCTTCTTCAACAGGTCATTGGACATCACCCTCACTTCTTCTAGCAGGAAAGCGCGTTAAGAGGTAAGATCGTACCTCAAGTCAAAGGGCCTCGTTATAGTTGGAGGCAACACACGCTGAACAAACCTCAACTTGCCTATTTTGTGTAACTGGTTGAAACTACGAATTTCCAGTTCATCTTACGATGGTATACGGTGACGGGCCAACCTTCTATACTAGTGCATGCATTCATAGGAGGACGAAGCAGGAATTAGGAAGCCCTACACTTCAACCGGAGCGAACTTCACACTCGAACTTAGATATAGCAAATAGATCAAATAGGCTCAGAGAGATACGGGGCATAATCAAAGAAAAAGAACCGTTGGAGTGGCAATACAGCTAGATAGATAGATAGAAAGTCTGATTCTAAACTCAGTCTGATCTGTCACACCCAGCCATAAACAACCATTCCAGATTCCCAAGATGAAGTGGAAAGAAAGAGGATGCATTCAGGATCTCATACTTCGAGAGCTCAACAGCTGTTAGGAACGTCGAGTCCCGCTAAGAACTGCTAACGTCGAGGGCTTTGATTCTTTTATTTCCTACCCAACATAGGCAACACTAGACTGATCAGACTCAAAAGACTACGCCTTGTCTTTTTGTCCTAAACTCAGCCGACTCTCCATATTCAACTGTTTATGCCCCCCATAGTAAAAACCACTCACACCAGTTTTGCCTAGTAGAGTGTACGATCAAAGTGAACTTTTTATGCCAGCCATAGTCAAAAGTCCTACTTTCCTCCGTTTGATTGCTTAATCTGTTTTGTTACCCTTGCTATCCTTGCATCCCCTCCTATGGATAAAAGGAAGAAGAAACCTAGTTGAAGTAAGGTTCATAAGGTTTTCGAGTCGAATCTTTGATATGGAAAAGTCGTATCACCGCTCCGCAACCTGAACCACGGCACTTCCAATCCTCTTTATATCACGATTCATTATGCAAATAAAGCTTTTCCTTGCCACTTGGATTCTGGCACTTTGAAAGAAATACGAACACTTCCACTACTGCTCTGGAAAGAAGAAATCCGTCTTGTTGCGAGGAATTCTTTGCAATGGGGAAGGCTAACACTTCTTGCTTACTCACTCACGTTATTCACTCAGAAAAAGTAAAGTAGTAGCACCACAAATAAACTCATCTATCCCAGGTAGCCCCTAAACCTGATATGATACGATGGGGAACTGGGAAATTACAGAGAGTGGTGGGTCCCGCCGCGCAACGGATGAATCAAAGCGAGATCAGATTCCTCTTGATGAGGGCCGATGTGACTTCCTTAAATTCTTTCCTGAGCTCAACAAAAAATGGAGGGGTGGCTCCAGGCCCAAACTCTATCTTGTGGTAGACTGCCCTCCTAGGGAGCGCTTGGGCAACTAACTTGTGGGGCATGACATTCGGAATTTCCCGAGAAAAAAAGTCTTATGTGTATTGGATCCGTCTGCTGGTTTCAGGGATGGGAGTCCACCACTCTTGTCCAGTAATGGTAGGGATTCGCAGAAGAACCTCTGGATCGAAGCAATGCGGGCCTGTCTGTCTGTATGTAATCTACTTCTGAATGAGGGAATCCACTTTTGCTACTAGGGAATCAGACTAATAGCCTGCGCCTGTTGGCAGTAGTACTTGAACTATACTTGACTCGGCAAATAATATTGCTATATCGAGGGACTCAATCCAGAGGACATTTCCAATAAGCTACTCTGGACTGGCAGCTTTCAGAGATTGATCTACGTATTCCTATTCGACTTGTGGTTCCCGAATCAATAGCGGACTTCCGTCAATCCATCAAGCAAACAACGTTCACTGATACGAGACGGCACCATTTACTAGATTTGCACCACGCCCTATTCATGATCTCTTCCCTGGTCAGTAGTAGGGTTGCCGGTGCCCAGGAATAATGCTTGTTATTATTAAGCCGAAAAGTAACGTATTAAAAACCAAGTGTACCGTGCCAACGGAGACTGACCGAACTTCTACGCTATGCCCCGACCCTGCTGATAGATAAACTATTCATCTGGTTGAGCCAGGCTGGCCCTATTTATTCCAATGGAGACTAGACTAGCGTTAGCTGAAAGATAGGATTTCAAAGATAGGTGTTCCCCATGATAGCAGTA